TCCTTCGCCCGTGAGACATCTACTTAGTTGTACATCGGTACTCGGACACCCAATCCCATCCCCTATGACTAGAAAGACAGAGGGAAAGACAAAGATTCCCATTAGCTGAAAGTGAGTCTACAAGGTGAAGACTCTCTATCGTCAGATCGTTGGCAGTCTGGTTCTGCTTTCTCTGACGCCAAGAATCAGAATATTCCATATTACCTTCACCCACGGATCCTACCTTTCTAAAGGTAATGATGGGGGAAAGCTATAGCTATTAAGAAATGTAATCCAAGTACGTGTTACCAGGCTGTTTGTCTATTTCCCTTTGATTTCACCCTCGAAATGTGATCCAAGTGCACTAGCTTGAAAGACCAGGTTAGCTAGAGTCAGGATTGCAGCTATTCTATTTAAGGAAAAGAAGACCAATTTCTTTGGTTTAATTGGCCTTTCCCTCGGAGTTCCGTGCCAGGATTTGAACTGAATATGTACCTATCTATGCTGACTCCGTTCGTCCCTTCCCGCCCTTACAACCCGATTTTGCCCCCGGGACCTAAACGTTTCTAAAGCTAAAGCGAGAGAAAGGTAGTCCGCTAATATGCAAATGGTGGAAGCAAGGAAAGGCAAGCTGAGCGCCGTGTGAATAAGTATTTTATATGAACACCTACCGGAGATGCTGCTTAGTAACGGGCGTAGATCAACGTCAGATAGATCCTCGTGGGGTTATAGGGAACGCCCTGTTTCAATCAAAATGGAAGCAGCAGAAATAGAAACAAGATACCCATTCTCCCTTTGATCTTGAAGTGGCACCGACTAATGGCATAAAGAAAGAGAAGTGAATTGCTCGTATGATAGGCTGTGAAAGCCTTGGGTGCTAGCCGCTTAGTCACTGCTGAATTCACTGGAATAATCTATTTTGTAATCCTAAACGGGTGATCAATTGATGGATGGATGTCTTTCAAGCCTCGGGGTACACATATTGACCCCAGTACTTCTTCTTTCCTCCCATTTCTATGTGGTCGAGTGGTGCTAAACTGCTCTACTTCCTGGGATGGAGTTTGAGGTAACAAGATAGAGCGAATACAATTAAATACAAAGGCACTCTCGTCTGGTCAACCAGTGTAGGCAGCCCTTCTCCTCGCCCTTCGATTCGGGAATCTATAGCAGCTTTATCTCTCACCTCTGACTCGTTGGAATGCATTAAGATCCGTTTTCTTGCTTAAAATCCTTGCCTAAAAAAAAGGTCGGTTGACTCAATAGCTGAACCCATGAACTTACGTGAAGGGGCCTTATAGCTCGCGAGAAGAGCCATTCTGTTTGTTTTCTATATTCAGTGTAGTAGCCCTTCTTACTAAAGTAGCTTATACGAAGAGTGGGAACAAGTTGAATGCAATTGAATTAGGAGTAGGGGTGCCTAAGCTGATAGCACTACTTGATGAACCCACTTGATTATTTCTTAATATAGTTATGTATCGCTTATTGGGTGAATCGATTGGTATTTCTGAGCCGGAGCATCATCCCATTTCCTGGGGCGCAGGGCTGTATGAGCGGGAGCTGCATGTAATCACGAGAATAAGGTGAAAAAAGCTATTTGTTTAGTGCTTGCCTCTTCTTTATAGTTCTGATTGGGTTCTTTTCCTCTTATCGATAGAGATCTTGATCCGTGTCTCTCAAAGTCTTCCTTATGTTTTTAGGTGAGAGAGAAGTAGCTGCCCCGTGATGAATAAGCCTGGAATCCCGTCATAGAATATCTCCGCTGGAAATTTGGAAAGGGAGAGCCAGTGGCTCCGGTTTTATATCTTTGAGTAGGCCACGAGAGAAGAGTACGAAGATGGAAGAAGGGGTTCATTTCAATGGCTCAGCGGCCTCTTAGCTACTCTCATTAATCAAGCAAGACGGGTTCGGCCGGCCATCCACTGGCAGTCCGTGATTAGCAAGCCGCCCTCTTTCCTGGAAATGCTTTCTTAGAGTCTTGTTCCCGTTCTTCAAGAGCATCCAGCTAAAAATACCAATGATTGGGGACCACCCTACCTTTTCTATAGAATGATAACCATACCTTCTGGACTCATCTTCTTGACTTATGTAGTGGGTAGAGCGCAGCTCTTCATATTCGTTCAAAGAAGAATCGCTAGTACCAGGTAGCTCTTCGAGCAAGACAAGATCGATCGTTCTATTCGCAAGGAATAAACAGCACATAGACATTTTGGATCAAAAAGGAATTCTTCGTAATTACGTCCACTTTCCTTATCCGGCTCCTATAGGAAAGGAAGGAGTATACGAATAAGTCTAAAGGAGGAATCTCTCATTGCTATACTCTAATTGATTAAGAAGAACGTGCGTAGCTCACCTTCTGGTTCGTGATCTCTCACGTATATTCCATCCCTTAAGCTTTCCATCTCCGCTAACGCCTCGACTAGAAAGCAAGCCGCTAGTCTTTCAATCCCTTTGTATCACCACCTCACTCACTCTGAACCTCCGCATCTTGATAAATGGGCGGAGGAGGGGATTCTTCTCTCGATCTTCTTGTTGCAAAAGTCTAGATTCTAGTAGAGTCTGGCTAGGAATAAAGTCCCAAAGCAAAGATGAAGATGAGACTGAAAGCTTCCTTGGCCCTACGGGATGAAAGGCTCAACGGATTATTCTTTTATTTATTTTATTCCTTACCTTTTTCAACAAACCATATGGTTCATGATTGACATGAGTTCGCTGTCACCATTGATCGCTGTCGCTCTTTCCATAATCAGACTTCCTCGACCCCTATCCATGGCGGGTGGGAAGCGCAATTGATCCATCAGGGCATTGAGAAATCAGGATGACTTTGGAATAGAACCAGGTCCTTTCGAACCAAGGTTCCTTCAAACCATAGATAGTTATATAAATGGAATAGATAGTTGATCACAATTAGCAGTTAGAAACATTTTGAGCTATCCAGTTCTGATTAAGGGCGGTATATGCTTTTGAAGGAAATAGTGAAGGCAGGGGCCTTTCCCACCCGGCTATAAAGATAGACGCATAAAGCAGAACGCATGATCTCGCCCTTTAGTAGTTGGAGGTTGCTCCACTAGATATACTCTATATGAGGCAGCTAGACTGAGTAAGTAGAACTAGAGCCCTGCCTTTAGTATAGATGAATGAGGTTACTATATCTGGATCAAGCTCCAGCTCTCTCCCAGCATTGATTTTATTTATAGGGTGCAAAGGCAGGTCAGTGCATGCTGGCGAGTGCGGAAAAGTGATCTTCCATTCCAATTCTGTAGCAGGGTGCGACAGATGAAATACAGGAATCTCCCTGTCCCATTTCCTGTATCACTGAACTGCTCAGGCATACCGAGGTGCATCCCTTCCCGGTGTACGGGCTAGCCTCGCACACACATATATTATATTATATAATGAATTCTATTTTATGTTATATTATGAGCATTGAGTGAGATAAGATAGGAAAGGCAGCATCCCTAAATTCTATTCCAAATCGTCTTTCCCGCGGTAAAGGCAAAGAAACTAAACTTGCCTATGTTACCATCCGGTTGAAGTCTAACTATACCCAGTATAAAAGTGGGGATAGCTGATTTACTTTTTCCATAAGCGGATTTGGCAAATAGAGGTCGATACCCAAAGAAGAAAAGAGGCAAGGCATAAGGATATGATTAAACCGAACCCTAATCCAGTCTCTGATGAGGCAATTGGGCCTGAAATGGATCCTTCTTTTGTGGACTCAGGGGTTTGCCCATCGTAGTGAACCGTATTCGAAAACAGTGCCGAATTTCCTTATCTTAGCTCTTTCTGTCTTGTCTTCTCGGCAACGGACTAGGCCTTGCTTGAAGCGGGGAGTTGGAACAGCTTAGCGTGATCCGTAGTTAGCAAGGTGGGAAAGAACAGGGCCTAGTTCCTTTGCCTAAAGTCGACTGAAAGTAGAAGCCGGGCTAAGGCATCTTCAAGTGCTAGTGGAAGATTCGGGTTGCCTTCTGTGCCCCCTATTTATTAAGGTAAGGTGATTACCCCTGAATGCTCCTCGGTTTGCAGCTTGCTTTCAAGCCTAGCCGACTCAGTCGAACGGGGTTGGTAAAAACAGTTCCTGTGCGAGGTGGCTCTCCGATAGGAATTAGGCTTTCTTCCGCCTACCTTAAAGAGAGGAAATTCTTTGTAGGGAGAACTATATGCGGGGTAGAAAGAATGGTAGGGCAGAGGGGTGAACCTGTCCGCTTGTAGAGAGGTCTTTCTTTGCAAGGCGAAGGTTGTTTTCGGCGATGCTAGTTTCATGTAGTTATTTCAGGGAGGCAGAAGCTGCTGTAAAAGGGAAGGGCTAGCCGAATAGGAAAGCCAGCAGTAGGAGCCTTTCAAGCAGGAGTGAACAGGAGCTGCATGAGAGTGGAGTTCCGTAATGTTATGTTCTTTGAGCCGTGGGGCTTGCTGCCTTACCTTCATCCGTTACTGATGCCGGAAGACAAGGATCAGAATCTAGACAGCCTCTTTGCTCGTTAGTTTATGCCAATATGCCCTGGAGTGGAAGAGATGGAGGAGAGCTACTCGATGGATAAAGGTACTCCCCTCTGATGTAGCTAATGGGCTTATTGCCCAAGGCAAGCTGGAAATGCTTGACTGGCAGGTTACCTTCGATGGACAGGAGAGAGGAAACAATCAATTGGACCACTTTCCTTTGGTGACGGACTAAAGAGCTTCTTAGACACCGGCGGTGCTTACATGTGAGAAGTTGGATAAAGAAAGATGAGACGCTCTACATACAATAACATTTATATAAGAGATATCCCATCAGCTATACGTACGAGATATTGAACCAGCTCGACTGATCTGCTTGTGGATGCCTCTTTTTTCGAGACTGAACGTCAATGGAATCCTCGGCCACCCTCGGGTTATCCATTTTTGTGCTATTTTCTCTGCCACCAGAGCCCTCTGTGTGCTGTCGCTAGTATTGTGAAATTATTAGGTGCCGGGTGGATAAGTGAGCGAGTGGTACGCCTTTATCGAGCCCCGCCCCAGAGCCCCCATCGAGCCAAAAAGCTTTCCCCCGATGGGTTTGACTTTCATATCAGCGGTGTTTCAATCATTCTCGGTAAAAGTCTTTCTTTTCTTGGGCGCCCAGCTCTAAAGAAGATATTAAGATCTATTGTACCAGCCTCTTCGACTCGTTAACGAGCTAGCTTCGGAATTGAACGTCCCCCCATTTCGGTGACAAAGCTCTCCTCTTCAATCATCAAATCCAGTGAGAATACATGAAGCTTGACCAATCCTCCTGTCTTGGGGAGCTCCGGTTCTGCTGTCTTGGGGAGAGCGTGAAAGTCTTCTCCAAAATGTTCCTGGTCATCAATACGACCTGTCTGCTTATCCAATCCTCCAATCCTTGTTTTTGTTGTTAACTGAAACTTTCCCACGAACGCAAGGAAGTGGTGACTTGGGCTCTGCAAATGCAGTGGGTGAGTCTACTAAGCTACGGGCCGTGGTCATGACTGAGAATGAAACCACTAGCCCACTTGAATAGTCATTCTGAAGGGTTTCCTCCCTTACGAGGCAGGAAAGTTTCAGGGGAAGCTAGTAGCATTAATAATAGATTCCCAATTTCAGTAAGAATGGATTCGCCTGTTAAGGACAGATTACCTATTAGGTGCGTAAAAGATGCCTCGCCGAGTACACCTGATAGCGACCTATATCTGCTCAAATAAAATCATGGTTCAATATTTCGTTTCTGAGCAGAAGAGCCGTTTTCAAGTAGTGTTCGATCGATTACGTATTAATCAATATTCGATTGATTGGTCTGAAGTTATCGACAAAAAAGATTTGTCTAAGTCACTTCCTTCCACTCGCCTTACAAGGACCTACCGGACTATCGGCTTTAGATAGTCATCTTCCTCTCCCCTTTTCACTCGCTTCCTCTTCCTCCTCCTATTCCTCTTCTTAAACCTCCTCAGATGTGCGAGCCTGCTTATGCTGATGCTGCCTTTGATGGTGACCCGGCTCAGCCTCGCTACACAAAAAGGTAAAGGGTTCAGATGAGAGTAATTGAGTGTATGCCGTCCCGGTTAGTGTCAGTCTAGCATAGGCAACCCTCTTCCTCGTAAGAAGAGGGAGCCATAGCGTCCTTCACTGTCTAGCTAGTCTTATTGGATTGAACCTGTAGCTCTATCCATCTCAGCTACCTACCTGCACTACCTACCTGCCCTACCTGCCATACCTGACAGTCCCTATCTGTCCTTCTTTAGCTCATGAGATAGATCCCGAACCTGTGAGTATGAAGTGAAACAAGCTAGCCTTTTCTCTTTTTGGCAGAGGCATAGCACCCGAACTCTCTGCTCGATATCGTGAATATTACATATTACCTTACTTCTCTTTTCTTTGTGAGAGCTCTTAGGGAGCTATGAGAGCGAGGAAGCAGAGATAGCTATTAGGGAGCTATGAATGAGGGAGGGAGCACTATTAGGGAAGGGAGAGAGCTCAGGCAAGAGGGATAGAGCCTGTTTTAAGCATATTAAGTAGTATACAGTGCCGGCATCAACGAATCTATGCTGTTAGGAGGAATGGTTTCACACTGCTACTAGATGTCCACTACTCATACTAATAAGAGTCTCGGGTCTCACTTATATTCAGATAAAACATAGGGAGGAGCGCCTTCACTATCTATCCGCTAGCACCACTACCTTCTAGCTACCACAGTCCCAAACCTGAAGTGAAGCTAAGAGTCCCATATCGGATTTGGCGTTGTGAACTATCCCTCTAAGAGGCTTCGAAATATCTTATAAGGTTCCGAAAGGCTAGCTCCAGTGCAGATGATAAAGGTAGCTCTGACAGAAAGGGATTTAAAGTAGGGGCATGGAGAATTAGGTCAGGGAGTCTCCAAGCCGAAGGATTTGTTCGATCTATTAGTGTCTATTAATGGTGCCCGTAGTCTTGTCCAATAAGAAGAAGAGGAAGCTAACCCCGTGCTGACGAATAACCAACCCCTTAATTCGTCGAGTAAATAGGGAAGGTGTAGGTTTGCTATGAATGACCCAGTATCGAATCCAGGTAAGGTAATAATATCAGCAAAAGAACGTTCTCCCGTGCTTCCAGACATGCGGAGCTCCACATATTTGTGTACAGTCAAAGGGGGCCGTGAAAGTAAGTCAATGGAAAACTACGGATATTTCATCTTTGTGAGATCGTCAATATTGATCCGAGGGTGTATTTATAGTATACCGAATCTGTATTGCTATCCTTCCTCTGACACAGCAACGCAGTTTCAATCAGTATCGAAAAGAAATGAAATGGTACATAATTCCTTTCTTCCCCTTGTCCATGCAGAACCACGTGTCATTCAATAGAAAATTCCTCCAATTTGTGGAGTATAAGGTTTCCCATTACTGGCTTCTTCATATAAACTGAATGAAGATGAAGATCTTGGTAAAGTGCGAGTCGACAGGTTCTAATCATTCATGAAATAAATGATCATATTCCTGGATGCGAAATCTAGAAACCGGTTGCCTTCTAATCCTTTCAAGTAATTGGTTGGTTGTACAGTATAAGAAAGTCTTCGATGAAGGCAAACATTGGACAAGATTCGTGATGCAACCATTGCTGCATTAGGTCTTAAGGAACCTTTTGACCTATCTACAAGGATAGGACGTAAGGATATGGAAAGAAAGAATGTGGAACCTAGAAGGATAATAGGAAAACCTAGTCTTAGAATCGAGTTGGACCCGAAATCCAGGTTTTCTTTCTTCGAGAGATCGTGGGATACTTTTTTTCTTCTCATTCGAGAGCAATCAACCAACCTTTTGAATCCCATGAGTGAGAATATATAAATATATATAGGGTCGTTCGTTCGATCCAATCGAAAAAGAAAAGAAATGATCACAATTGGCCAATCCAATCCAATTCTTTTATTCCATAGTGATTCAAAGAGAATTTCATTTTTGAATGAAGTTACACGACACAGCTCGTATTACTAATACTTGACTCACGAGTTGCTCAATGAATCTGTTGATTCGGAATCACGGGATCGGTAGATGTCACAGATTATGAATCCATTTTTTGTCTACCTCTTTCACTCTATCTTTGTTAGTGCCGTCTATAATGACTGATGAATCAAGAACTTTCAATTGAAATTGATTCTGTCAATTGGGATTTTTGCTTATCATCGTATCTCGCAAAAATGGAAACTTAGGCAAGTGCTTTATAAACATATGTATAAAAAGAACGTATCTCATTTAGCTCCTTCATGCCGACTATAACTAGTTATTTCGGTTTTCTACTGGCTGCTTCAACTATAACCCCAGCTCTATTGATTGGTCTGAGCAAGATACGACTTATTCGAAATGAATTGAATGAACAATTCATCAAAATGAAGATTTGTGTGAGATTCCAGGTATTCGATAGTTCCCTCAAGCGTCAATTGCGAATTCTTGGTCATTGAGATTCATGGGTGATTCGGAGTCATATTTAGGGTTAGGGATAGATATTTCCTCTCTTTTTATCCCCTTTCAAACAAATCGAAATGATGGAAGTTTTTCTATTTTGAATCGTGTTAGGTCTAATTCCTATTACTTTGGCCGGATTATTTGTAACTGCCCATACAGACGCGGTGATCAGTTGGACCTTTGATTGAGTAACATCTCTCTTTTTTTGCCTCCTTGATCTTCATGAGGTCGGGAAGGGTGAAGTTCTTTTCTTGTGATTCGGCATAACAAGAACAGAATCACGCTCTGTAGGATTTGAACCTACGACATCGGGTTTTGGAGACCCACGTTCTACCGAACTGAACTAAGAGCGCTTTCTTACGACAGGAGATACGGCTGTAAAGGATTCTTTTCCCCGCACGCATATAGTCTCATTCCACTACAGATTATGTTCAATTTGAATCGATCTCAATTGATCCCTCGTGACTGCCCATAGGAGAAGTAATAAGTAGGGATGACAGGATGGGTTCCCGTGAATTTTGTCCCCAAAACAAACGCGCTACCAAGTACGGACTTACTGGACTTTCAATTGTTGTACAGTGTCATTGTAGAGAATCCCTGTCTTGTTTTCCACATCGTTATTATTCATCCATCTATATACAATTTATCTTCTGTTTTGTCTCAAAAAATAGAAAATCAAAGATCAAGGAATTTGAATTCAATCCAAGATAGAAAAGAATGAATATTGATGGGTAATGCTCAGGAAGAAGGGGGCATCTTTTTCCGTTTTAGGGACAGGAAGATCTCATCTACCGGATCTTTGTACATATCCATTTTTTTTTTGAGGGATTCCACGTACAAATAGAAGTTATATAACTACATATGCATCATGTAATAAATATATGACAATCAAAATCAATAAGGCAATGCTAGATATAAAAAAATCTCTCTCCGTGGCACCTGTGCTAACTACTCTATGGTTCGGGTCTTTAGCAGGTCTATTGATAGAGATCAATCGTTTATTCCCGGATGCGTTGGCCCCCTTTTTTCATTTTCATTCTAGTTATTTACGTGGGAAGAGATGAAGAAGATTATAGAATCAATTCTCTGTGACCCGTTCAGGAAGAAAAGAGAAAGAATAAAAGACGCTCAGCTAAAACGGGCCTTTTCGAGATAAGAATGAATAGGGGGAGAACTTAAATCTCAAATTGGATCTAGGGCAGGCTATTCGAGATCATACAAGATACTTAAATGAAATACTGGGATTAGGAATAATAATGGATAGTTTGATAATAGTCTTACTTATTATGTTATGACTCTATTGATTGCAACGAAATCTTTCATCATTTTCATTTTTTTTCCAGTTAGCAACTTCTATTTTTGTTTTCGTTCCTTTGGATCGAAAAGAGTTGAGTGAATTCAAAATCCAAAGGAGGTTCATGGCCACGGGGAAAGATGTCAGAGTCACTGTGATTTTGGAGTGTACCAGTTGTGCCCAAAATGGTGCCAATAAGGAATCACCGGGCATTTCCAGATATATTACTGAAAAGAATCGACACAATACGCCTAGTAGATTGGGAATTGAGAGAATTCTGTCCGACAACCAGAATCCCTTCCTTCCCACTCGGAACAGCGATAAAACACCTACAGAAGATGGGCGCCATCTTTCCGGGTAGCCAAAGTAGAACCTTTCTGAGAAAAAGAGGTGCTATTCTGTCTAACTTATATGTTCTTCCTATTCTAACTTAGTTCGGTGTTCACCCGCGCCACTGATCACTTTATAGTGTTCGCCTTTAGAATGGAAGTAGCGCCTTTAGTATTGTATTGAAGTAGGCGACCGACTAGTTGGATCAGCTTCTCTCACCCTTGCTTGACACACGCTCGTCCCGAGCGAACGCTTTAGCTAGTCAAGCCCTATTACTATTAAGTAGCCGGCTTTTTGATTCGCTCGTTTGGGTGATTTAGTATCTCAACCGTCTTGTTCTCTTTGTAATATTACAAAGAGAACCCCGCTCTTTCTTGGTTTCGCTCCGCAACAGCCCCCCGCCCGGTCGGTCGGGATGCTTGCCCGCCGCCCCCCAGTGGGGGGCTCGCTCGGGATGCTAGGCTAGCGAGAACTTGCTTGCCGGGGCTTGCTTGGCTTGCGACTTTCCCGGTGCTGCGAGAACAGAACAATCTTGTGCTTGCACCATGCGCTTCGCTTGATACATCCGTGCTGTGCTATAGCGCAGCGCTCTATCTCGCAAGTCAGAGTCACGGGAACAGGCGCTTCTTGCCCAGCATCTCGGCAGTCGATCGCTCCGCCAGCATCTAGGTTTTAAGCTATCGCTTCGCCAGCGGAGCAGCATCTCGGCGCTTCGCTTACAATCACTCATAACGAGTCGGGAAGCAAGTGTTCGTTACCTCTCTAGCAATAAATATATATATATATTTATTTATATCTTGAAAATATGTATGTATATTTATATAAGGATATATGATGGAAAGACATCTCATGGAAGAGAAGGAGCAAGAACGTACCCGGAGCTTGCTCTTTGACCTCTATCGAGATCGAACTCTGGGATCCCAGAGCTGGGGCCCTAACGTAAGCCCTGCACATGCTGAAGAAACACACTCTTTTGTTTTCGTAGACCACCCACCCGTCCAGAACCACTCACTTTATGAATTCCCGTTCAGCAATGCCCACTTGTCAATCAACTTCCCGATTCCTGAAACTAATCGACGCAAGACTATTAAGATAATCATTTTCGCAAGAAAGGTAATAGGGTCATGCCATGCCGATTCCTAGAGCTGATGAGAAGAGAAGGAGCGGACCTTGGCTATAGCAACACACAGACCAGTTACATGCTAGGATCAAATATGACAGACATCTGCTTCCTCGTTCGTTCTGACGGTATGACGACGTACGATGTGAAATCTGATTCCTGCAGCATCAGACCACCTACTACGTAGTGGTTTTCCTTATCCATCAGCGATTCTCTCTTTGGTTCCTAAGTAGAAGTCGGTTACGTCCCTCGCCTAATTGTTTCTAGTGAGTCGAGCACATAGGGATTTATGCTTTTGGTGGTTCCAAGTGTGGCGATCACGGCACGGATCCCCGCCCCGTTTGGATCTGGCCCTTCTTATTCCGATAGTTTCATTTCCCCTAAATGACCATCCTTGTTGACTCGGGTCAACAAGGCCAGTATTAATGGATTTCCCAGCGGTCGCAAGTCTATCTATCTTCAAGAAAGAAATATAGCAATCTATCTAGATCTATTCTATTGCGGTGGATTCCCGGCTTTTGCTTCATGCGAAGAACAAGCGGAAGGCAAGGCAATCTCTATGGTCCATTTCTTTTGATTCGGTGGCGTGGCGGTCAGTCATATCTCCGTGGGAACTGATGGGGGGGAAGAGGTATACCACGCCCACTTGCTCGGCGGTGGTTTGAACGGTAAGGCTTCTCGGACCACCATTCCGATCTGGCCCAGTAGTTAGCCGGTTCCCAAAAACCGACCCGACTCTAGTCAGCTTATCCTTTCTAGTCGGGCCAGAGCGTACCGTTTGTTTATCTAGAAGCTTCAGTGGTGCGAAGCGGCTTTGCCCCTTTTCAGTAGGGGAGCGAAGCCCACGGAGCGGTAACACACTATTTCGCTAGAGAAAACTCTCAGCCTCTTCGCTAAGCAGCTGCTAAGCTGCTCTCCGCCCCCGCTCCGTGTTCGATTGATGAGCCAAGCCAGCCCTGCCCTCTACTATTATGTGACTATGGATTGTTGGTCCGCAGCCCCGCCCTATAGAATGAATAAGGATAAGGAGAGGCCTATCGATGACCGAGCCAGTCTGATTCTTCTTCCTCACCCCGACCAAAGAGTGATCTTTGAACGCTACTACGCATTCTTATTCCTTAAGATTGAACGCTACTACGCATCCTTAGTATTTTGGGTATAGCAGGACTTGAACCTGCGACCATTAGGTTAAAAGCCCAATGCTCTACCAACTGAGCTATACACCCAAAAAAAGATGTAGTAGTAAATAAGGATTGGTGCGGAAAAGAAAAGAGGGGGGCCCTCTTCTTCTCATCATATTAAAGGGGCGCGGCTCTGTATGAGGCTCGTACTGCAGAGCAAGCGAAGAAAACGTAAGGGCGCGCGTTAGCACTCCTTTTTAAAACACTTTTTTCACCTTTCTCGATATGAGAAAGATGCGCTCAAGCACCCAACCTATACTTGACTTTGGGCTTGGGCTCGAAAGCCGGCCTTACTCAACAAGCACCTTTATTAGGTTGGTTGCTTGTTTCCACTCATTGAAGATTCTATCTACAAAAGAAGGTCAACGGGGGATACTACACTACAGTAGCTCTCACTGACACCATCTACGAGAAGGTGAGGTCGTCTTTCTTTCCAGCCGCCATACGGTTGGTTCGCCTTAAAGCCTTAAAGACGGAGAAGGGGAGGAGCAGTTATCTATGTAATTACGGTCTTTGTTGGCCGCGGTCGAGCACTCTCTTTTGTCAAATTCCGTCTTACCAACCAAGACTGACTTCTTACCAACCCGCGAAGGGTTGTTTTGCGTACGAAGAATGAATCTATGTCTGTGCACGGGGCCGGCGGCCGCTCAACTGTTCGTGGTTCCGATTCGACAAGGAGCCTGGTCGAAGGTCCATAGGTCCTAGCGGGCGTCTTCGTTTTGGCTCCCGAGCGAGAACGGGCGATGCACCATCCTTGCTGCTACGTACGTTGACCGATTCATCCAATTGAACCACACTCAAAGGAGGACCACACCGAGTGGGGTCAAAGAAGCGATCAGCATTCGGGGTTAGCAGTGAAAGAAAGAGCCCGGCATGAATTTCTTCATTCATAGCGGAGTCTACTAAAAGAGGGACCAGCCTCATCGTGGTGATTAGAGGACACCTCTAATGTGAGCCTCCCAGTTATATGAAAAGCTGGATCAGTCGGCTAGAGAGCGGGGCTATTCTTCTTCCGGGGAGGCAAAGTCGTCCCCTCTACTGACCGAACCCTCAGTTCGGAGGCCTTCGTCAACGTGTTACGAGGTGGTCACCATGACTTTAGAAAAAGAACATCTGGGCAAGGGAAAGCGCAGTGCGCCTGGTGAAAATGGGTTTTGTTATTCATGATCTACCAATCAGAATGGAGGGTCCTACCTACGTACATGATTGATAGAATCACTACGTAGGGGGGAGGCGGTCAACTTGATGCGGGAAAGGCATGAGTGCAGTTCGATCTTGTGGTGTATTCGTTTGTAGTGAGTAGGGCTGTTTATCGTTGATCAGTTCGCCTCCGCTCTAAGGTCTCCCTACGGTTGTTTTGTCAACGAACGCGTCTCGGGCCGGATTGACTAACCTAACCATTAAGATGAAGGAGGCCTTGCCGGGTGCTCTTTGAGTGTTCTTGACGGCGTACCAAAACAAATGAAAAGAGATCGGGGTCGAGATAAGGCAAGGAACTGGATCTCCCCCTCAGAGCAGCTGCGGTCGATCCAGGGAATGGAGAGGCCCTTTTACCAAGTCTACCAGATAGAAGATGATAGAGGGCCAAAGTTGCGTTGCACAAGACGGTGCCGTCTCACTTCGAGTTCCTTCCTTCTTAGTCAAATCTGATGATACGCCTCGGCTTCAGCTGCCTGCTAGGTGATCGAGATCACTCAGGTCAGTGAGGACTCACTCACCCACCTACTCCTTATCTATCTAATAGATATCTGTCTTTCTTCTATCTACTGATACTGAATTCAAAAAAGAAAACAAAAAGGAGCCCATTCATAAAGGCGACCTCCGGGCTATAAGATAAATGCTGTTGTACTACTTGACTGGTAAGAAAGAGCTGCAGTAAGAACTGGAAGACTTTTGTATGTACTGTAACCCTCTCTTCCGCTACTGGTGGACTGGTCACTTGCACAGAAAGGCCGACAGAAGCAACCTTTCTTAGCGCGCTTTTCAAGCGCTTAGCTTAGCTTCTGCTAGCGGCGGGCGGCAAGGCAAGGCCATTCAGTTGAACGCCTAAGCCAAGAAGGTACGAACGAAGGCCCCGCGGAGCGGCTTTCTTGTGGTGTGGTAGTAATTGCGAACATCTCTCCTCTTCTCTTAGCGTGCACAGTTTGCTTGCATGCCGCCTTAGGCACATCTCTCTTTCTGAGTTTCACGCTGGCCTAATACTAAAAAATCAAAGAAAGTCAGTCTTTTAGTAAGCGTATATAAGCAGCTGTTTAGTGTATAAGCAATTCTTTAGTGGCCGCACCGATATGGTGGAGGTTGGTTGAAGATGATGTTACGGCGTTCAGAACCAGCCTTGAAGTGAATGAATTAGAAGGAACGAAGAAGTAAGGAAATGAGACGACTCTTTCTTGAACTATTTCATAAACAGATCTTCCCCTCCACACCAATCACGAGTTTTTATCCATTCCTCTCGTATATCGTCGTAACGCCCTTAATGATAGGTTTTGAAAAACACTTTTCATGTCATTCCCATTTAGGTCCGATTCGGATCCCTCCGTTGTTTCCTTTTCCTCCCGAACCTTTTCCTCGAAATGAGAAAGAAGATGGTACACTCGAATCATATTATTTAAGCGCTTATTGCTTGCCAAAGATCCTACTTCTACAATTGGTAGGTCACCGGGTTATTCAAATAAGTCGTGTTTTCCGTGGTTTTCCCATGTTACAACTTCCGTACCAATTCGATCGATCCGGAATGGATCGGTTAAACGTTCCATTAGGGAGCCCGGTCTTGACTCTTCTGTGTGGTATTCATTCTCCTTCGGCTCTTGGAATCACATCCTGTTGGAACAGCTCGCAAAATCCAACCACTTCACCTACTTCATTGCCCCCAACCGTTTCCCGTACCTCTATTGAAACAGAATGGTTTCATGTTCCTTCATCGATTGGTTATTCCTCTCCGTTCGTATCTCCTTCTCCAATTTCGGTCTCGATTAGTTCAAAAGATTGAATGGCCAAGTAATGCCTCGAGGGGGAAGCTTATTAGTAGGGGCGAAACGGCTTTAGCTGTCTGCTTTACTTACCGAAAGCCAGGAAGCTGCTAATTCAGATGCGGCTTCATTCTGCGTCCGGCAGGTGAGACGATCCTTCACCCAGAACAGAAGCGTGCAATCCGTAGTAGCTTATTCTCTCTATTCCGACTATTCCGTTCTACTCGGCTTAAGGTTCGGTCCCCCCATCGATCCATCCTTTCTATCTGTAAGTTCCGTATCTAATGACATTTAGACATCTCCTTCAGTTGGGAGGTAAGGTACCTCGGCTGTCCAACCTTTATATCTCTTCCTTCTATAGGCTAACGCGCGACTTATAGCACTTTGAAGCCGACTAAGTCTCATGTAGTGTAGTCAGGGTAAGGGATCGTGTAGGGCAAGAGCGGTACACTGAACACCAACCCAATCTCGATGATTCAAAGAGAAAAAAGGTGCGTAACGGCATGAAACACTTGCTGGTGGTCGTTAGGGGCCTGAATGAACCCAAATCCTCACAACCCCTCTATTATATTATATATCCGTGATTTCTATGTTATAGATCGATTCATTGAGTGACACATCGCTATCTAAGCGCAGACGTGGTCGATCAATCATCCTTGTCAACCTGACGAGATAGAGAGACTATGCACCAAGAACCTATTATGATACTTAAAACTCTTTTAGTTCGGTTCGAAGGCGACCACTAGTTATATTATGTCATATGTAAATGGATCAATTAAGTCGGGCATCTCTTATCATCCATGTGTAGTCTCTTCCCTCTCGTATCATGAAGTAGCCGTTCCCTAGGGCACAAAAAGCCCATCCGGTATATTATATTATAGTAATTAATTGGTCGAGGGAAATGAGCTATGCACCAAATAACTTCATTTATTCTATGTGCATGATGAACAAAATCCATTCTACGGGTCGGTCGATCGGGTCCGGCTTTACTTTAGTATCAATTAGTCGCTGTTTTCCTATTTTACAGAGGGGCTCTCAGTGAAAGAAATCTGGTACACACGAGAAGGCTAGCCTATAGAAAACCCACTCGAGTCTACGAAAAGACTTGGTCGGTGGATCGTGATTGATGGATTCCTCTTTTACTAGCAAGTGCTATATCTATGGATTGAGTCAGGCAAGTTATGTTAGATATTGATCGAGGAAGGCTGCTTTCTAGTCTAGGAAGGCGATGGGGCGAGATCTCAAGGAAATGAAGTAGGCTCGACCAAAGGGAGAGGAAGCACCAATCATTATGGATCCTCTTCATTCTTTTCGCGATGACGATTCATTCTACTATTCTATTAACGAGGAAACCCCAATCGCTGCTGAGTCAATTGAGTCAATTGGATGATTTTTGTATCAATTCGTAGATCAAATCATAAAGGAACTTGGCCTTCTCAAAGATATGAATTGAGTCGTAGAAAAGATCTTTTTTGAGGACTGTAACGATCACTTCGTTTTCACTTCGAACTGAGCCGGCTAACAATCAAAGAGAACTATTGGATAGATAGAAAGGGACAGAGACTCCTACTGACTCACTCCTACTGGGAAAGATAGCTCGCAAGGCTGAGAGGTTTCAGAGATCTCATTCGTCCTGTAGGCTCTATCCCTCCCTCAATGGCATTCCGAAGACAAGGTGCACAGCCACCTACGTTTCTTGAACCACGATTCCTCCACTGTCAATGTGAAAGAGCGTGAATCGCTATAGAACGAACCGAGTGCTAACTCCAATCCTTGCCATTCATAGCTGTCCATGTGAGTAGCCATTCCTAGTGCTAACGACTAGAAGTTTTTGACTAGCCAGTGGTACCAATGAAAACCGTGATGCACCAGCCCCTTGCTTATAGAACGATTGGTTGAGTCAACTTTCGCTTCTTCCTTGCCCAGATGCTCTTGTAAGGCCGAATACTCATCTTCAGCTTGGCACGAGGGGCTAAATCAATCGATGTCAGTAATGAAGCAGGCGGGCTCAGTTAGTATGAGTGCTTCAAGCCTCAGTGGATATGCAATATCGTCGGGTTCAAGCAGAAGGTGTCAAGCGCCGGTGTTCATACTCGAGTTGTTAAAATGAAAATAGAATATATAATAAAGTAGGAGTCGATTTCAGACTGAGCTAGAGAAAGCATCTGACTCTTCAGCTGAGTAGAGCGGTTCAACTCAGGAGTGGAATGAAAATGAATAGGTTCAGGCGTCAGGCCTCAAGTGGGGAAGCTCCATTTCTTTATGCCTATCCTTCCTTGTGGTTTCGGTCGGTGAGCGTCTGTCCTACAGTCTTTGTCCCAGCTGTCCAAGGTTTTATAGTGGAAGTAAGGTCATGGGCTCCACTTCTATCTTCCAATCCGTTCTTCCTTCCAATCAGTTATTCCTTTACGGCGCTAGATCCGTATCTTCGGACGGCGCTAGATCAGATCTTTATGTAATTGCAGGGAATCTCATTGAGAAAAGCAATTGCCTTCGCCCTTTCACTCGCCTCTCTTTCTGAGTGTGGCTCAATCATCTTTCTGAGTGACACTCACCCTTTCTGCATCTGTCTTTCTCCCATGCTTTCCGTTGGTCAACAACCCTCTCTATATATCTTACTCGTACGGCAAGTCTCTCTATCGGGAGCAGAGCAGTCAAAGAATGAACCAAACCAAATGAATCTTCTTATAGATTATAGAAAAACTCTTCTCAAATGAGAAGTATTTACTATTTGAAATTTGGGGGATTATTACTGTCTTTCTTTATTTAGTCATAACTTTCGCAGTTTCATATTTTTTCATTAAAAAAGTGATACGCGGGAATATGGAGTTGGGTCTTCCCATGGCGTATGAATTCGGTTGGCTGGGCATGAGGGTCACGCCTATGCCTATTCCAGGTAAAGGAACCCCCGACCGGTGCTCTACCCAAGCCATGGGTAATGACAAAGGGGGTGGAGGGGATTCTCAAGGCAGCAGAAAATTGAAAGAAAGAAGACAGACCCCCTCTATCAAGTTTGTTTTTCGACAAATGAAAAGAAAAGACTGGAAAAAGAAAAGCAGTGAAAAGGCAGTGAAAAGGCGGGGGGAAGGAAAGGAAGAGATGGGGTGGATTTGCGAATCTACTACGTTGCTTTTAGTTTGATTTTATTCATCGAGATTGGGTTGGTGTTCAGTAGGGCGGGTGGGTGGCGATTAGTCGGTTTCTAGTTCCAACGCTACGGAGGTTCAACTCCTCCTTAATCGCAGTGCAAGGCTTATAACCAACAGATCAATGCTCAAAAGAACCAGTTGATCAACAAGGCTCGGAAGAAAGAATGGCTACTATTTAGAAGGTCCCGTCGCTGCCTCGGAACATCTTGTTGACTCCGACCCAAAGGCAGATCCTGATACCGGTCGTCATGCCTGACCTTAGAACCAAATTTTCTCATAACGAGAAGTGAGTCCGGCTGGTACTGATCCTCTTTCTAGTCATCCAACAGAATCCCGCTTACTGACTCATAATCACAGGATGGCTTTGATCCCGGAGAAGCATAGAAAGAAGATGATACTGGCTTGGCAGAACGAAGAACTAGTCCAGCTGACACAGAAGGCCCAGATCAATACCCGGAAAGAGGCCTAGATGTTCAAAGCGAACGCAAGTACCGCGACCCGTAGTCGAAACTTCAACCATAACAGGTGCACCAGCAAAGACATTGAGTACGTGTAGGAGCCGGTGCCACGAGCTAGAGTAACCCTTGTTCGCTTGACGAGTAGGTCATATTAATTGAACACGCGAGCCATCATTCGAAGTTCTACTCGCCCGCCCGAGGAATATTTCTCTTTAGTCGGTCTATTGGAAACATACGTACATTGGCTTTAGTAGATGGCTGGCGGTAGCATCCTTACAATAGAGTGAAAGAGGTCTTTAATCAAATTACATATATAATATAGATAGGAGCATGAAATCAAACTCTCTTCGAGTCCTATTGCCAAGTGAGGCTATGGAATAGAACCGGAGCAAGCCAAGGCTCTGAAAGAGGTATGCAAGCCACATGGAAGGTCTTTCTTTTGACTTAGCCTCTTCTCTGTCAGATAGATAGGAAACTACTCCAGTCAATAGTTTCATTTCAATAGTATAGTAACTATTCCCTCCGGGAAGGCAACACTAGCCCTTCTGATACTCGTGGGTCAACTTTCAGGTCCGCTTCCGTGTCTGCTCCGTTCAATAGTCACTATGACCTCCGGGAAGGCAAGGACGCCGGAAACTGTGATCGAGGGATGGCCCTTCCATTATCTTCTCTTCTCCACAACTGGTCATTGAACTAGTTTTGAGGCCACCGCACATGAAACATGAACCGCTGGACGGACCACCACCGGACCAAGCACGCCTGAGTATCATTCTCCCCTCTTCCCGGTAAGCTAGAAGGCTCCAATTGATGAACTTGATGAACTGCTTCCGGCTTCTGAATCAGTTGATGAACGAACAATTGATGAACTTGCCGTGGTCATTGATGAAAATCTGCATTTCCTCGTCTTCCCAGGTCCCGGAACCGCAACTCCATTAGATTAGAGCAATCGTCAATTTCATAAATAACCTCGGCTCTGGCAACCTCCTGAAGAGCCTTCTGCGATCTATTCACTCACCTCCGGTCTATGGCCCTAGGTCATCTACTAGGTCTGCTTCCCGGTCCGTTGTCCGGTCTGCCCCCCTCCCTATTAGTTGTTCTGGTCAGCGTGTAGAGTCCACGAGCTAAAGAGTCTCTTTCAGGCGAGCGGAACAGAAGAACCGGACCTGGAGATGTCGTAGGAAGAAAGAAAGCATTCGAAGTGAAGCTGGAGCTGGCAGTCCACGATGTACAGAGACAGAGTATCCCTCGACTGATGGCTTTGATTCCTTCCAGACTCGAGAAATCTCCTCGTTCGGTCGCCTGGCTTTGTAAGTCACTTAAGTTAGCTCTTCCTCTCGGGTAACTGGTCCTTGGAAACTGTCCTTTCGGCGGTCCACATGGTCCAGGGGTCAGTAGCGCCTAGGTCAATTCGTAGGTGAGCTCCCCTTCGATCGATTGTTCCGTCCGCTTGTCTGAAGGAGACTTCTTTAGACCGTTCCACTCCCCTTTCTTTAAGCTAGGCATAGGCCACTACTCCCCTGCCTGCCACTACACCACCTGGAAAGCCTGCTTCAGAATCATAAGTAAACCAACCGGGTTTTGAAGTGACAAGTGAGAGAGCGAAGTGACGTGGAGTCCACGAGCTTGGCATTAGGTCCTTCGAGGAGTTAACCAGTGGATGAAGGGAAACCCACAGAAAGAAGCATAAGTCCACGATTTACAGAGTCGCCTGCGGGAGATGATATGGCTATTAATAAATCTTCATTGAGTTGTCTTTATAGTAGCACGACTTCCTCCTTCTCATACGTCCGCGGCTTATGTGAATTAGTCGGATTCTGCTGACCCATCTTCGCCACCTGAGTCATATCCCGCATGAAGGTACACTGGCCAAGGTTGACTCATCTGTTGACCGTGCCACTTAGTTAGGTTAGCGAGAATACTGACTCCACTTTTGCTCATGGTTGATAGCGACCGACTAAGCATTCATGATTGAAGTCACTGTTGACGGTGCGTGCTAGGCCGGTTGGATAAGGGGTGTCGGGACCAAATAAGCTATTGATCAAAGCCACCGAGAGGAAGAGGCTAGGGCAAGACTTCATCTTCTTATTCTGTGAGTCAGAGAACGAGATTTCCTCCTTCCTTATTTACTTACTCCATCTGAATCATCACGAGCAGATTTAGACTTTATCCTTGCTTGCTACTATCTTTTTATAAGACAAACTGCACTGACTTCCTGTTGTTGTTCCAACTCTGATTCTGATGATGGCCTTGGTTCCAGTTACCTTGGCCTCCTCGTCGACCTCGTCCTCTTTGGTTTCCTCTTCAAAGAGATTTTGAGTTGGCTGTGTTGCTGTGCAGAATTCTGTTGAAATCCGCGGCCTGTAGTCCCGTATGCGTACGTGTACTTTATATGCTTGCTGTATTTCGTTTAGTCGTTTTTATAGTGTGTTATCGAGTGTAGCGAAAGGAAGAATAAATTCTTGGGTTGGTGTTCAGTGTACCGTACTGTCTCGAAAATCAAGTCATGCTTTTGGTTGTTCCCTCGACTGACCGATATCACCTCAAGAGGGATGTGGGTGCTCCCTCCTGCTGGGATGAGGGGAGTTCTGCCTCCTTGTCGTAGGAATGGAGATCTGGACTCCGATAAGAGAGAGGAAGCATCTTCGCCCGCTAGCAATTGCACTGGAGAATGTGGCGTGGCTTCGCCGATCCGACCTAGAAGAGTCCCATCCGAGCCCGCCCTGAATAAGGTACGAGTGCAGTTTACTAAACGAGCCTAGAGAAGGCGAGCAAACACAGAAGGGAGCCCCCAAGGCTAACAAGCGCTGGCTAAGCCTACTCTACTTTGTTTAGTGATAGCAAAAGGGCCCCCGCATCGGACCAAAGGTGAACGCTTTGGAAACTCAGTAGAGTCTTCGTGCCCCTCCCTATTGACGAAAGGCGAAAAGCCCCCCCTACGACCACTTCTGAATCAAAAGGACCGACTGAAGATTCAAAAGCGCTACTGAACTACTTAAGTACATACTTAATTAAGTACCAAAGGCGACCGGGCGCCCCCCCTACCTACAGCTACTGGCGCTTCAAAGGGCGCTACTGAAAGACGAAAACACTATGCTGTGCTGTAAGTGATCAGCTGGCTTGTGTAGCCAGCTGATAATAAATAGTGTTCGCAAAGGACCCGGCGAGCTGCCGAAAAAGGCAGAGCGGGTAGAGCGCGGAGCCCGCCCGGCCGGCCCATATCTTAAGTCAAGTCAATGAAGTGAACAGCCCAACCTCTTTGTTTGAAGCTTTTCCTGGAAGCTTATACTTGTTGAAGCTTTGCTTCCCCTAATTCCGAAACACTACCTTACAATAGACTTGCAACTCTCGGAAAAAGCTTTTCTTTCGTCATCGTTCTAAGTTTTGAATAGCCAGTCATTAGGTCTATCTAGGTATTGTCGAGTATCGCCGTAGGCTTGCCGTAGGCAAGACTCGAATCTTGCTAGTCTCTCCTGCTAGAAAGACCTAATGAATATAGCTAGTCTCTCCTAAAGACTAGTGTATCCGTCTTTCTAGTCTCTCCTAAAGACACTGCCACTGCCTATGAGTCGCCGGCTCATTCTTCAACAGGCACGCGGTCAGAGATCCAATTTGATTGAGGGAGTTCACGGTTTGTTCTATTTCACTCCCGGGGGTTCATTTCACCTTTCCCGATCGCTACTACTTCGCTATCGGTCACCCTTTGGCTCGCTTCGTCTGACGGAGCTCGCAGCCTACTCCACTCGTTGGGCCCATGCCATGGAAGGCTCCAGCTAGCCAAGCTCGCCAATCTGATCCGCATCCTTGTGTCCACTCGTCGAGTGTTCGTGCCTCCTTGGTACCAAAGACCAAGATCTCTCATGCCTTTCTCGTTTCTGAGACTCTCTTCACGATCACCAGTGAAGAATTTTGATTCTATAGAACCCATGTCACCAGACAACTAGCATTGTCTGGTTTCTGTACAAGTCATATCAAACTCAAGGCATCTAGCGGCTCTCTAAAATATAGGAAATTTGGATTAGGAATCAGATCACATCAAACAACTCGTGTTTCGGAGTGCTTTATCATAGCACTCTCTCATGTCAAACAGGCTCTCTACCACAGCCACGTGCCTCTTAGGGCCCTAATCGATCTCGAACGTCCATGAGGTTTCATAGTCCCCCCATGTCCTCCATCTCCAACTAATATGAGTGCCAAGTCTGACTCTCCTCAATCAGCTCCAAGGGTAGCTGATTAGGAACACATCATATACATATATAGACATAGGACTTTCTTGCAATACATAGCGGTTGGCTTCGAATCACATGAAGCCCATATAGATGTCCACCACAGACTCCCAGTGGGGAACGGAATAGAAAGGTGACTTAGAAGAATTAGGAATCTGAAAGCTTCATTGGATCACATTGTATCCAACATGAAACTCGTAAACATAAGATTGTTAGAAGATCTAAGATTTTTGGTTGATAGAATCGGTCTGGGACGGAAGGATTCGAACCTCCGAGTCACAGGACCAAAACCCGTTGCCTTACCGCTTGGCCACGCCCCATTTTTCTTTCTATTCGACGCTAATAAACACTAAGATAGGTATAGGTTTTTCATCCATTCCAGCCCAGCCCAGATATCTATGTTTTTGGTTGTTGCTGGACGTGTAGAATCAAAATGAATTCATTGATCATTCATTTCAATGAAGATATAGTCTGATTTTTATTCCATAGAATTTGACAATGGAAGGGACCCTTGTAACAATAATTACATAAAATGAATGAATCTCCAAGAACGAGATGCCTGTTATGCCTAATCTCTTTAGCTTGATCTGTATCTGTCTTCATTCTTCCCTTCATTCGAGTGGTTTTTTCTTCGCCGAGGCTTATGCTTTCAAAAAGCAAATCGTAGACCCCTTTGCTCTTTTTTCTCTTAGCCCTTAGCTGCTGCAAGTTTTCGATGAGATCTTTGATACCCGTCGATCAAAAATCATTCTGACAATTGAGAAGATGAGATAAGTGTAGCACCCTCGATTCAAACGAACTTGGATAGCCGCGATGAATCTGGATCGCCTCGTTTCCTCATTATGACCCGCATCAACTTGATGAGGTCCCCCACCGAATTGTAGGTATGACGAGTTTGGTAACGAAGGAATCAGAATCTTCTTACTAAAAAAGAAAAAGATTCCTGTCTTTTCTAGAAAGCACTTCATTTCTTGGTGTAAAAATGGGGATATGTGGTACAAAGATGGAGAATCTATTCCCTTTTTCTCCCTAAAACGATCTTGGAGATTGTGTAATGCTTACTCTCAGTTCGTTTACACTGTAGTGATATTCTTTCTTTCTCTCTTCATCTTCGGATTCCTATCTAATGACCCTGGACTCCTGGGCGTGAGGAATCAAGAAGACGAGGTTTTTCCGGTTTCTGAATCTTCCTATGATTTTTCCATACATTTTTCTATGATATGAAAAAAGAGGCTCGGGATTTTGTCGAATTCGAAAGATAAATCTCAAGTGATCAGAGGGAACGGAGAGAGAGGGATTCGAACCCAACGAGCTTTGCCCCCTAAACTACACGTAAAGCACTCGAAAAGCGGCGAGGGCCTAAGAGCGAGTGAAGCAAGCGAGCGATTTAGCGCCACCAAGCGTTGGAGGCCGTGAACTTCACGTGTCTGCGATTCAGCGAGACTTCGCGTTGGATGACACGTTCCGTAAACTTCACGTGTCTGCGATTTAGCGAGATTGAACTTCATCATTATCTTATACCACCAAGTCATCCTTCCTTAGTGTCTGCAATTCCGCGAGAAAGCGAGCGCTGTTCATGAGTTTACATTGTCAATGAAGTCAAGCGAGCCTGTTCATGAGTCACCATTGTCAATGAAGTCAAGCGAGCGGCTTGACTTCATCTAAATTTCATGGAATTGACTTGACATTGTCAATGAAGTCAAGCGAGCGAGTCCGACGCGAGTGCTGTTCATGAGTTTACATTGTCAATGAAGTCAAGCGAGCGAGTTTACATTGAAAGTCATCCCCTAGTTGCGAGACTGCCGTACAAGATCCCTGCGAATGAGTCTTTAGGAGAGACTAGTCTCTCCTAATGAATGGTGAGAAGGCCGCTTTATACCGCTGAGCCATCGAGGATATGGTACGGGAACGGTGGTGGAACGTACGCAATTATCCAGCCCTACGTGATGAGGATGATGTATCTTGTTGGATTGGTATGCGATTCTTCGTGTTTCGAGTGCCATTTCACACTAACCCAATCGTATCCGTGTTCCGATACTCGTCATCATCACATGTTATACCAGCCTCCAAGCCCAATGCTATCGTTTGGAAATAGGCGGTGGCCTTATACCCCTTAAGAGCTGCGAGCGGGCTTGTGTTGTACCGGAAGAGATCCTGTTGACTTTGATTGCGAGCGATACATAATACGAGGCTTTCGGTTTCTATTCTATTCTATTCCTGTCACTTGGCTTAGTACAATCCCCCCTTAAGCTTTAGTAGTCTGACTACGCTCTAACGTTCCTATTGCGGGCTTGACTTCTTCAGCTGGCTTGACCAGAGGAGGCAAGTCAGTGCAATTTAGAGAACGGAGGCTCCAACGGTTGTGCTGGCTGGCTTACGAAGGGAAGGCTCTGCAAGAGAAGATCAAGAACGGTAAGAAGACGAGATTGATGATCCGAGTCAATGGTCCCTATTCCCTATTCGCTATTCCAACTCTCTAACCACCGTTTCTATCCCTCGGTCGACCTATTCGCCTTACTAACCCGATACGTAACGACCGTCCCTACTCGATTGACCCTAGCCCGATACGAAACGAGTTATTTACCGATACGACCTACTCGGGCAAGGCTCTGAACAGAGAATACTAAAGCCCCTATTCATAAGGATCTGGAAGAGACAAGACCTACTGGTACCGAATATGACGAGAGCGAGTGGATCCGTTCCTTTCCTATTCTTGATGGCTGGCAGGTTTTTCCAGTTCATTCATACTACCATAAAAGAGGGACTATTCAGTTCAGGGCTCCTATGCCGGTTATACCAGTGCCTGTTGCTTTCCTTTCCAATCCCGTGGCTCACTCTTTCCGTTCGAAGGTTTCTATTCCGGAAGCGGACTTCCCGATGACTGGAGGGTGGGCTTGCTATAGATGGTGATTGGTAATACGAGTGACGATTCTACATACGAGTGGGCTTGCGAGCTTGCTTGCTGGCGAAGCTGTATTGCCCGAAAGGAGTTATTGCCCGACACGAGACAGTTGCCCGAACCCTTCCTAACCCGCGGACTAACCAGCTGACCGGAGCAGACGAGAGCGAAGGGGTCAAAGTAATGGACAGAGACAGAGGAGATTCCATATATATAACTATTCCCTTTCGGGGTGGCTAGCTGGTTGTCCAAACATACTCTCTCTCTATTCCTTGTGTTGTACCCGTTCCTTCAGGTGCAGTTGCTCTTTCGGGTGCAGGGACGGGTGCTTGTTCCGGTGTAGAGTTCTATCACTTGGATCGCTACCAATTCATCTTATTTCTCGCTTCTAAGACTACGGTTTCGAGTCCCTGTGTTCAAATATGAAAAAAAAAGGCTTGGTCCTGTTCCTACACCTGTTGCCGATTCCGATAGTAACAAAGAAAGTGATTCACAGGGTTCAACAAGCAATCGATATTGTACTGGTACCGGAAACTATCAAAGCAAAACGAACGATAGAGTACGGAAATTTGGAATATATAGTATAGTATAGAAGACAGACGATGAAAGGAGAGTTGGTAATGGACGGAGAGGCAATGACTATTGAATCGCATAGCTGGGCCAATAGGTAGGTCGAATGAGTAGGTCGAACGAGGCGACTGAATGCCTACTTTTTCTTTCACATGGACTTTCACCCAAAAAACAGATAATGAAATTGAATAGGGAACAAGGACTCTACACCGGCATAATAGCCAGAAACCGGAGGCAGGAGCAGGAGAAGAAATAGGAATAATAATAATAAACGTAGTTGAAGGCATCGGAATACGAGTAAGTAGCTTTAGGAGCAGCGAGTAGGAGCGGATGTAGGGGCTTCAGCGACTCTGGTCACTCGTAGGGAGGATTCATAGGAAGCAATCGAAGGGGCAACAGAGGAAGCTTAGAGCCACGGGTCTAGAGCCCTAGCTTATTCGCATACTCCGCTTTCCAGCGGATTGTACTAATGAACGCCACGGGATTGGTAGTTAGCTACGTCTTAGGAGCGAGCCTTAGCCTTCCTTTTGAGTACGCAAGCCACTTATTGAATTGCTCGCCTTTTGAGTAGGGACTGGAACAGGAGGAGGAGTTGGCTTGTTAGGCACAGGAAACGCCTCCGTCGCTTACCTCTACCTACTACTCCCCTGTCCGCCAGCCATCAGGAAAGCACGCAATCGAAGGAAGAGGTAGCAAACAAAGGAAAGAGGCAACCGAACCCGCACTCGTAACCGGAACAAGCCACCTCAACCACAGGGAATCGCAGATTGTAGAGTGACCTGCTCTTGCTTATGGTCCACTAGTTGCTCTTGCTTATGGTTATTAGCTCCTCCAGTCACCCCCTCCGGTTACCAATCAATCTCCGTGGGTTACCCCTCTCGTACTCACTCTCAATCTCCTCCCTCTACTAATAGGGACTATTCATAGGCACCGGACCAAGGTCTTGAAGAGCCTCGTCTTCCCGCTCCCACTCCCAGGTCAACTCCGAGGTCAGCTAAGCCCTTGCCTCGTTCCCAATCTTCGATTCCCTCGTCTTCCCAGGTCAGCTATAGTGACTAATGCCCCCCGGTCACTAGTAGGTTGTATGTATTGCACTTAGTTCTCTCTTGTTACCATCTTAGACTCTTCTTTCTTCTAACTGATGACAAGTATATCTAACCAGTTTCTAACCGAGTCATAGTGGAACGCAGGGCTTCCGTTAGGATGCGGAGTCCACGAGCTAAAAAGGAAGCAGCTGTTGTAGGCGCTGGAGCAGGTATAGGAAGGAACCGTAAACTGGATCTCTTGTTCGCTTCTCTTTCAGACCCTTCGCTCTCGTCTGCTCAATTAACAAACCCTTGAACCTTCGAGAGCTTAGGGCTGGGAAGGGACAGAGACGAAAGAAAGGAGAAGAGAGAGGAGTTGCTTAGGGACGTAGGGCACTGGGGTGAACATAATGAAATGCCGGGACGGAGGAGAGTGACTGTTCCCGCTTACTTACCAGCTTTGCTTTCTTAGTCCGTTTGCTATAGTCCTTGGCTCGCATATAATCATAAGGCTCGCGTAGTCCAACCCATTAAGAGCTACCAATCCCCCTTAAGAGCGGAGTAAAACAACCCAATGGCGAGCATACAAACCAAGACAAAGCTCTCTGGTTCCTTCTAATATTCCAGTTCAGGTTGTCCTTATGGAATTCCTCTTTCTGTTGCTGGTCAAGGGGGAAAAGGACAGAAGGACGTTCGGTGGCTTGCCTGGTCCGGTTGGTTCCTAGCTGACTTGCCTTTGCCAGCTCCAGCTCCAGCTAAAAAAGTCAAGCCAACCAATACACCTGATCATACACCTATTGCGTTCTATTCTTCCTATTGACATTGCTTTCTTTACTATTCCATACAATAGAAATCTGACTTCTTCCTGTTCAGGTGGCTGTTACGTTAAAAGGCGAGCGTACAATCACGTGTTAAGTTAAAGCTCGCGTAGTCTGGTCTGCCTGTTTCGGTTGCATTTGGTTCGGTTGCTTGGTTGATGCTATGCCTGCCTTATTGCTTAACCCGTGGCTCGCTCTTTCCTTCTGAAGCTTTCTTTCCCCTTCGTTTGTGCCTGCCCCTCCCTTGGCGAGCAGCAACCCGTGGCAAAAACCTTATGTTTTCTTTTGCCTTGCCTTTATCGTAAAAGCACTCTTGCTCGCTTAAGGCCTCGTTCAGTCCCTTCACTCGCTGGCTCGCCTATTTCTTTCCACTCGCTGGTTGGAGATGATAACGAAAGGCATAAAGGGAGTGAGTAGGTGCAGCAGGAGGTCAGTTCTGGCTGGCTGGCGTGCTGGCTAATATTCCTATTCTAGTGCCGGTGTAGAGTACGGGGTGGAGGTGGAGGTGACTCACTTGGCTTTAGTAGTCTGACTACGCGAGCTGGTTACGATTGCAGGCTTGCGTGTTCAATACATACATCCCCTTTTCTAGTCTAGTCACTCGAGGAGACCGGAGGAGAGCGAGTAAATGAAACCTATTCCGGTTCGTGTGCCGGTGCCTATATTATTCCAGCGCTTCCTGTTGTTGCTGTTGTTCATCAAGTCGATGGCGAAGGTCATCAATCCTGTTCTCCTGTTGTTCAGAAATCTGCGAGCGGCCAAAAGAAACCAATAAGTCATTTGCGAGCCACAGGAACTCGGTCAAGAAAGAGAAGGTTTTCTTTGGTTAGGTTAGGTACGGTTTGCGTAAGTGGGTTGCCGTGTGCGTCTGACTGGCGAATGTGCAGTTAGGTGCTGTTTCAATAGAGGTACGGGAAGTAGGGTAGGTTTCCAGTATTCGAGGCGAGTAGGCTAAGCCCCTAAAGTGCCTTACCTCCTACTCCCTCGTCTAGTGCTATATTCTCTTTGTTAATCAAAAATACGGGGAAGTATGAAATAAACCAATTCGACGAGTCTGTCTTTAGAAGGAAAAATCACTAGAATCAAAAATACGGGGAAGTCCGAACAAATACCATTTCTAAAGGTCTCAATAGAGTGGAAAACCATTTGAATCATTTTCCAGCTATACGAGCATAAACAAATCCCATCTTCGAGTCGGTCATTCGAGTAGGCAAGTCAGCTGGTTCGGGTAAGTCGTCTCGTATTAGGCACCTTCCCCGCCTTCCCGTCCCTGACCTTCTCTTACCTTCGAAACGGAACTCATGTCTGTCCATTACCTTTTTTGTTACCTCTCTCCCTATTCGGTATTCGCTATCTATCTCTAACCACGGTCCCTCGGTCAATCGAGGGGCAATGTTCGACGGTCCATTCGTTCGGTCCAGTCGCTCGGTCAACATCGATCCCGGTCCACTCGCGGCACTCGTTGAAGTGTTATTGCCTGTTCTTTTCGTTTCCTAAATTCGAAACTCAAACTCGAGTCGACGAGACGAGACGAGGAGCTCTACCCGACATTCGTTATTGGCCGACGAAGGAAAGGACATAGTTGCTTTCCCGAGACGAGATCCCTATTCGTGTTCGATGGACTATTCCTCGTGGTCCCCGTTTCCCTATTCATTCGCTCGTTCAATCGAGTCCATGTTCCCTATTCCCGTCGTTGCCCTATTCGTCCACCTAACCTATTCGACTCGGGCAAGTCGCTCGGTCATCGGTGAAGAAAGAGAGGGGCAAGTCGACAGAAGCTTACGAAGCCGAAAGGAATAGTTGCATAAACCGACCATTCGACAGAGGAAAGCCTCGAAGCGCCCACACGCCTCGAAGCGCCGAATCGACAGAGGAAAACGGCGGCCCCACCCAAGCAGGGGATAATTGAAATGGAAATCATGCTGCTGAAATCGGTTGGCTTAAGATATTAGTGTCGCTGGAAAACCCTTTAGTAAAAGGATAATACTACCTCTACCCAGCTGTCTGCCTATCCCTAATCGAATTATTCTATTATATCCCGTTCCCCCGGTCGGTCATCGCCCAATCCTGCACCCGAAAGGAACGTTCAATTCCGGACCAAAAGACTATGTACTTAGATGGCGCTACCACTAGTTGTATAAGTACCTTCCCCCCATCCATCCGTCCATCAATCCATTTTTCCCCCTATAGCAAATGGTTGATTCCTCTTTTTCGATTGAAGATTCAATCGTTGTGTGACTCGACTACCAACTATTCTTCCATCCGAAAGTCGACGGAGCCTGGTAATGGCCGTCTTTAATCCTTAAAATCGGATATTTCCAGCCCTCCTGTCTCTGATGTTGGCTGTGATGCTGGCTACGGATTCCGGGCTCGCACACGAAGGGATGCTACGGATTTGCTGCTCCTACGGCAAAGAATACGCTACAGCTGCTGTTACTCATGCTGCTGGCTCTTCTGCTGCTGGGTATGGGTCTTCTCATGGATCGACGGAATAAACTATTGCTTCTTCAACATGTGCTTCAACTTCTGAATCCACAGCGGAACCAACTGCTAGATCTACTGCTGAGTCGACAGAAAAAACTGCTTCTTCTCTAGCTACCGGCATTTCCAACCGCAAAAAAAAGAATACGCTTCAACACGGCTCCGCAACCATTTAGCTCTGCTTACGCCTCCGACTGGTTCCGCTGCTGGTCGGGATGCCGGCTTCCCCACCCACCGCTGGTACCGCTGGATCAACGGCTGCTCACTGCGCCCCCTCTGCTACATATGCTTACCCATATGCCAACCCCTGCTCCATGCCCTGTTGCTGGATCCACTACCATCGCGCGAACGGGATCCGGGACTGGAAATAGGACTGGAACTAACAATGGAACTACGCCTGGACTATCTGTTTCTCCAACTGGGTCTCGCTATGGCTCCAACTGTGACTCGATTGACATCTGCATCTGCGGGCACGGCATCGTAAACTCGCTCTGTGTCTTGATCAGATGCCAATAGAAACTGGAACTGTTGCTACTAGGTCAACTGAGTCAATCCAATCCATTCAGTCAACTAAGTCAAATGCAATTGCTCTGCTCCAGTTCCCTCTGCTTACACCTGGTCAATTCGTTGATCGCCTCCGCCCTCGTCTCTGCTGACGAAGCGTTTATCTCTGTCTCTGCTATCCTCGCACCTGCTGATCAAATCGGATCGACTGAAACAGGATATGCTATCGGTGGAGCTGGTTCTACCTCAACAACAGGATCTGCAATTGGATCTGAAACTGCCTCTGCTTCCATTTGTGATGAAACTGCGGTCGACTAGTTCTGGATCTAGAGACTATCTTCAACCGGTGCGGTGCCCAGATGCTACTTACCGACCTAGCTTACCCCGCTTCTGATGATGGGTGATCAACGGCCTATGCCTCTACAGGTGCTATCTAGGCTTCTATGGGGCTTCCAAAACCAGAGTCGGCTCCCAAAATGGAATTGCCTGACCTACCCCTCTAGCTACCGACTCCGCCTTTGCTATTGGTATCTCCGCTGGTGCTGCTGCTAATGATGCCTATGCAACGACTGCTGCTGCTAATGCTGGATCTACTACAGGCTCTTCCATTTGTGGTGCTGGTGCATAGGTAGGTTGTGCCGGTGAAATGGTGGCCCACTTCTGCTTCATTAGCAGAATCGACTTCAGAACCAACAGTTTCATCAACCGAATCCACTTCTACTGAATCCACTGCTGTGGAACCGAATTGCCTTCTTTCTCATCCCGCTCCGATCCTCCGAATCTGAACAGAATTAGGCTCTGCAGCTCGCAACACGGTCAGAATATCTCTAGCACGAGCAGCTCCAGGTCCGGAACTAGTAGACCCAGCAGATGTTGAGTCAGTTGGGTTCAATCGATTCTGTTGATTCTGCAGACGGTGACCCCTGCTGTGGTAGGACATACCGAAGTAATAGGAACAACCTAAACAAGAGGGGCTTATCGACTACCGGAATGCCGGGAGCCTGGCCTTAGATTCTAAAAGCCCACGGAGCGGGACATATGTGGTAAAAAAAGAGGCAGGTGGTCCAACAACGAGAGTTCCATGTCTCCGTCCAACCATAGGAGTGGATTTCTCCCATAGCAGGGAGTTATAATACCACTATTCTAGTGGGAGGGGGTTCGATGGGTTCAACAACTATAGGTAGGGGCTGGTCTGAGAGCTCCGGGTCTCATGGCCCGGTCTCGGGTCTGTAGCATCTCATATTGTAGGTTGTGGAACCGAACGATCTACAACTGGGCCTGGAACCGCTCCTGCTCCTTCCTCTGCCTCTGCAACTGCTCCTGCTTATGGTAGTGGAGAAATTTGAGGACATGTATCTGCTGCCTCTGCTGCTGGTGGATCGACTGCTTCATATGGACCTGGAGCTGCTACTTATGTCAGTGCTAGTGATGCTACTCTAGCTCACGATCATGAGTAACTTAACCAACTGACTCACCGACCTCACCAACTTCTGGCTCATCCACTGACTCAACCAAAGAAAGATCATTTTAGTTACCTTGTTGAAGCCTTCAACAAAAGACTAGCGGGTTGGAAATCTAAGTTGCTCTCATTTGCCGGGAGAGTCATCCAACTCAAACATGTTTTGAGTAGTATCCCTACCTATGTGGCAATGACTCTTCCTCTTCCTTCCAGCACTATCAAAATGCTTGAACAGCTTATGCCTCTGGAATTCCAGCTCTACAAGACACTCAGGTGTTGTGGCATGGGAAATGGTATGTCGACCAAAAGCCGAAGGAGGCTTAGGCATTCGACAATTGCAAGATATTCACATGGCGTGCCTCCTCAAACTCTCATGGAAAGCAATGCCCTAAAAGGAGAGGGGGACTCTCCATGGGCCAGCTACATGAACCAAAGATATCTGAAATCCAATCCGGTTTGGCACTCCAACACAGCCAAATCCGGTTCGTGTATTTGGAAAAGAATTCAGAAAGAAGGCTCCATTCTTCGATCCAACATCAAATGGCAGGTTGGAGATGGCACAAAAATCTCTCTATGGAATGATATCTGGTTGAAGGATCAACCGCTTAGTACCTCTTTTCCTCGTTTCAGATGAGACAACAAAAGTGTCAATGTGGTTGTACTGTATTAGTAGGTACTCGACTTGCATGTGTTAAGCATCTCGCTAGCTTTTTTTGGGGGGGTACTTGAGTCTCATGTAGTGTCGTCAGTTCGGGCTTACTCAACTCATTCCTCTTCCTCCCTTTCTTTCGCTTAACCGCCGGTTTTTACCAGAGCTCCGCTCAAGAAAAGGGAAGTGATCAAAAGTGTGGGCGATACCTGTAGGATTCTCAGCCAGGCATTTTCGATTCGTTCATTCGATGTGGTTCCCCTTCCATCAGGCATGTTCAGGTCTTGGTGGCAGTCTTATGTAGACAGGGATTGGCCAAAGGACGAGAAGAAGGCTATTGCGTGGGTAGTGGAGAAAGTGAAAGGGAAGAAGGTTTCAGAGAGGTCTCTGAAGGCTCTGACTGTTGCGTCGGCGGATGCCGTGGTGGTGAAGGCTGGTAGCAAAAGAAGGGGTTCGTCACCAGGTATTTTCTTACTTCACTGGCTCTGCTTACTCTCTTGATCTTAACTCTGGCTCTCTGCTTGTGCGGAGAGGTTAGAAAGAGCTGATCAGGCCGAAGATGATGCTTCTGCCGAGAGTGAAGCAGCCGGTGCAACTCGTCAAAAAATGAAGGTGACGGCAAAAGGGAAAGGCAAGGCTGTCTTTCGCTTGAATGAACGGTCTTATTTTTCAAGTTTTCAGCTTTCATTAGCACCTCGCTTTAAATTACTTATCTAATGAGAGGCGGAACATTTACGAATGGGACGATTATTGATAGGATTTTCTTTTCTCGAATGCTTTTTGTCCCAACGAGTTGGCTGTGCTTTCACTCCTCTCCTGACACAGTAGAGGGAGAGGTATGTTGACAGTACTCTTTATATGATGATATGACGTTCTTCTTAACACCATGCATCCCTTGTTCTTGCTTACTTGCTCCAACTCCTATCTTGCCCGACCTTCCTAGAAGAGGGGTTTTTCTTTCAGATGTAGGCCTATGGAAAAGGGCTGGAAATGTTCCTACGCTGTAGCGAAGGGGTTGCCGAGCCGGATCGACCAACACTTAATACTATCTCATTACGCTTGATTCATTTATAGATTCTGTGATTAAACCTATGGCAATTTAAAAGCCCTTAAACGAACGAGATGCCCCCACTCAGGAGAGATTTCCTATAGGTGGCCTTAAACTCAATATTATACGCCCAGATAAAGGCAATACAATGTGTTTGGGGGTTATTCACAAGAACATCTTCAATCTTCTTCGCGAGGTACACATCTTTTCCAAAGGAAAAAAGAGTATCTTGAGGTTTCGCCGTTGAGCACATCGCTCGATTCACTTGTCAGATCGGGAGAATCAGTTGAGAAAGCCGTTTCGGTTAGTTATTATGTCCCTTCAGCCGTTCGCTAAGCTTCCTCTTCATATACATCTACAGGAAGGGGAACCCCCCACTGACCCGAGCCTAACGAACCGATCAAGCTATGAATGACGTCGCCCATAGCAGAGTAGGAATGGTTCGCCTATCCCTCGGTATTGGGTCAAGATGCGAAACTTGGAAGAGTAGGGGTAAACCTTAGTTTAGTGCTCAGGGTGGAACCTTATATACTGATAACGGAATCCATCGAAAGTCAAATCGTTGGCCGCCTGATGAGCCTCACTCTCTTTGATAAATGATGTGCGCTACACCGTCCTTCCATACAGCCAGAAGAATATCACCAGGGCAGATGCCCCTTTCTTCTTTTAAGCTTAATCAGATTCTGGATTTGGAACTACAGCCTTAGTAGCCCTAGCGGAGACTGAAGGCTTTGGATTTGAACAAGAAACTACGTCCCCGCTTTAGGAATGGCCTTAGCCTTAGCTCCAAGATCTCCGTTTGCACCAGGAGCCGATTGCTCTTAAGGATAAACGGAACATAGTAGTGAATTTATCTGTAAAAATCCGGTGTCGGTTAAGTAATCTATCCATCAGGTTAGGTTTCGACCTAAGCATGTAAGGGTGTAGCTTTCCTTGGCTCGGCATTGGGATTGAAGGAGCAGGGGAGGGGGCGCGTAACATACCGTCGCTGAATGTTTAGAGCCTGAATGCTTTCTCTATTTTCTCGTCCCTCGAGAACAGAACAGAAAAGACGGAAGGAACATCTCATGAATCTATCAACTTCGCCCTATACGGAGAGCAACGAAGATGGAAATTCACCAATCATTCTTTCAGAACCTCTGCCAAAAGGCGGCTTTCTTTTTGAAACCTGGAACGAAGCGCCTTAACCGCTCACCAGAGGAATTAGGCAATCCACCAACTACTAAGAAAAGACTACTGGAAACCAAAGAAGGTTTCTCAATCCAATCCTATCTATCGGGTCGGGAAAGTACCGACTGCCAAAGAGACAGAACTGAACAGAAGGAGTTTTAGTATGATCCACTAGCTACTGGCTTCCGACCGGCCCAAGAAGGATGTTAGTTCGACCTACTTTCCCTGGAGTAACGGACCGCCCGTAAAGAGAGATTTTCTTACATTTCTCTGGAAACATTTCCTGTGCTCCGGAACTAGGACTGAACTGACTGAGAAAGAAGTCGTCTTGGTATTGGATCCGCTCTTCTGTTAGCATGAACATGAATTAGATTCTATTCTAATTCCCCTTTTCTCTCTCCTCTCGGTCTGCCTGAAAAGAGTTCCCCGTAAGAGGGACAGTCAGAACAAGATGATGATTTGCGGTTTCATCAGACGGGATCAAAGATTTCTAAATTCGCCGATCATAGGTCCGCGGGTCAAGCAAGAAGGGTTGGTCGAGCTGACTTTCGTTTCCTCTATCCAACGGGAAGAGAGGAGGAGAAGCTGTACATATCCAGTCTTTATACGCTGGATTTATAACTATATTTTCTTATAATGCTACACACCCGGTTCTCTTAACCCAAAGTTTACCAGGCGCGGGTATCGTCACATTCTTGTGGACTACATCCCCGCAGTATACAACCACTGCCCTTCGAGATGAGATGTGTTTGGGGTTCCTGGAGTGCTTCATCCCCAGTCCATATCAGCAGAGAATGGTTCGTTGAATGCAGTTGGAGTCTTTCGAGCCTGATTGGAAAGCCGTAGAGCAAGTACGGTGTATGCTCGATAGGTATTTTGACGAAGACAGGGTTGAGCTTATAGAGCACATGTCCTTCCAGTTATCAAGTGATAGTGGAATGACCAACCCAATACCTGACTCTCCGTACTGGCTTTCTCCAAGAGAGGGTTTTGTGCTTACCGCTACTTTGGACTGGTCACAATGTGCTGGATCGAGACATCGGTAGAGAGGGACGCTCGGCCAAGCATCACAGTTGCAGCCGTAGGGCGGCTCGTTCACGTTTAATGTTTGGTTGAGAACAAGCGCAATCACCACACCTCACAATTCTTCTTGACACGTGGCATTCATTGATTGGTCACATTCTGCTGTAAGCGAAGGGCCAACTAAACGATTAACTATTGGCAGTAGTCCCTTACCTTATTGCGCTGTGCGCTCTTCGCCTTCTAGCTAGCAAGCCAAAGAAAGGGCGGGATAGAGCTAAAACACAGGCTGAGGGCAGAGAAGGAGGACGGTAGGTGAGCAAGGAAGCGTGAAGTGAGAGAGAGCCCGATCGCCCGCACGAGGCAAGCTTCGCATCGCAGCCCGTCGCATCTGGTGCTTGTTGTGGTGGATAAGCCGGAACAGGCTCGGTTTAGGCTGTACGACTCAAGTATTTGGTTGTACTGCTTACAGACATATATATACCTAGGCCACTTAGGCATAAGTTGGAGCCCCCTATGTTGTAAGTGGTTGGGGAAAAGGGAAAAGCTTATATTCATTGGATACCCGACTATGACTAAAGGGTAAAAATGATATGACCCGAAGAAAGTGATCATCCGTCGAGATGTATACTTCGATGAATCAGTGCCCTTCTTGAAGACACCTGTGGAAAAGAAGGCATTTGAAGAGCTCATCATTCCCGTCTACATACGCTCCAGAACCACAAGGTCTCTCGAGCCTCCTCCTGCCAGTTCATCAGATTCGGGGGAAAATAATGAAACATTGCTACCACCTAAGAGACCAAGATAGGTGGAAAGTCTTTCTCAGTCTGGAGGAATCATACTAGAAAGAGAATAAAAGGGTCCTCCTTACTCGTGGAAAGTTCAAAGAGATACATGAAAACCCACTATTTCAGAGAGAATAGGTAAACTTTGCTCTTATGACTAAGGTTTCTCATACACCGGAACCTGAAACAGTGTCTGAAGCTTTCACCAAGCCCTATGAAAGGGATTCTGAGGGTGAAAGCCATGGATGAAGAGATGAAGGCCATTGAGAAGAATGAGACATGGACTCTACCACCACCTGATGCTCACATCATAGGTTGGTTGATCTTCTAAGTGAAGACCTAAAGGCATAGGCTGAGGCTACGGACACAGAGACAGAGGCAGCATCCTCTTACTAGCACCATCATTTTGCATCAAAAAGCCAGCACATTAAGCTAATGGTGGTAGCATAGCTTGTTCCAGCACAGGTAGGTTAGGTAAAGAGCGCCCTCAGGCAATTAGAGTAGGTAACCACCGCCTCTTATTAGGTTAGGATGGATAATAGGTACCCCAAAGTCACCGAAGTTGCGATACATTGCCTCTTTCTGCCTCAAATGAAGGAAGAAAACAACGACACGAGATTCTTTCCCAGGCTAGGACGTGCTGCTCGAAGCTCCTTCCCAGTGAACTGAACAAGCCGTACCTAGATTTTTGAAAGAGTACTGAGATGTGAGCCTACGGTCTCCCTTCCTGCTCCAGTCAATCTGAAAGACAAAGAAGGGGATGACCCGTTGAAGGTTTGGCTTGACTCTGTTCGCTGAGCTCTTCGCATTGCCTTTGTCGGATGGGGATTGGTTACATGTCCTGTTCATTCTGCTTTAGCGCGCTATGGTGAGTCCACTACTGAGTGAGCTGCCAATTTGTGATACTCCGAGAAGCGAAAGAGGGCTTTTCCATCCCTATAAGATAAGAGTTTTCTTCTTTGCTCATCAAAGGCTGGCTGGCTTGGATTGTCTCGGGCTGTTAAGAATGAGATAATTCTAGAGGCGGAGGGGGAAGCTGCAGATGAGAACCTCCTCGAAGCAGCCGTCGTACTCTTAAGGTTGCTGGAAGCGCTTGTCTAAGGCGGTGCTATTGTGTCCGAATCAGTAGTTGCCATTGATCGTCCTTCAACTGAGGACGCTCACACTCTCGTTGACACGAATGATTCAGTTACCGTTGGTGAAACTGATGAGGATTTTATTCACAGAAAGAAGAAATCGCCGGTGGCTCGCTCACTTCACTCTCTTTCGAGTTGGATAAGACTAAGGCTATTGCTTCACTTTCATGTCCGCAGATGGAGATCTCTTTAATGAATGCTAGAAATCCGCCCTCTATGATTCCCAACGGAACCCCAAACGTGAGGTGGTCAGTCCTACTCTCTCGAGTGCCTTTGCAGTTAGTAGCGGAAAGAGAGAATTCCCTCTACAATGACGGTACGAAATCGATCGGAGACTAGGAAACGAATCAGTTCGTTTGACCGGTCCTTTCGATTGCTAAACATCATTGGATAAAAGGGACGCGAAGGCTACGCTACGGTCGGAGATTCATCCCAGGTCCCCTAAAGAGCAGGCGCATAGGGTCAAAAAAAAGAAGCTGCGTGTGAATCCCATCTAGAGCTCCTTCCTACTTACTTAACTTAATTATAATATAAGCGGAAACTTGGCCTATTGGGAGCTTTTTAGTCATGGTGGGAGCTTTCGGAAATCACTTTGCAGGTCAAGACCATAGGAACAGGGAAGAACACGGGAGAAGACCTTATTTAGATGGATTGGTAGCGCAGGTGGCCCTCTAGAATGGAGTTCGGGCAGTGCTCTCACTTACGGCTTTCTTACAATAGTCTCATTCTTATCTCATTCTATGGATTTAACAACAGACAGAGGGGACTAATGAACAAGAAGACATCTACGGCTCCCAACCCTCTAGGACTTTTAGAGAGAGAACAGGGGAACTTACAGAAGAAAGAGTTGCCTGCTCCCCTGACACTCCCTAGGACTTGGGGGTTGCTTTGTTTGTGGCAAGGGAACCAAGGGAAGTCATCTTCATTAGACAGAGCAGGAGACAACCAGACAACAGAGCTGCTTCCACCTGTTGATAGGATGAACTTCACACCTAGACTGGAAGGAAGAGTTTTCGTTCCCGCTAACTGAGTAGAAGAAGGAAGTCCAAGGCTTAATCTGAATGGTGAGACGGAACTTCACTTCCACTGCACGGAACCTTCAACCAAGCTGGGAGGACTGATTCAAAGGCTCACCTATTATGGTCACCCACGTCGCAAAGTCTTCCTCAACTCTGATCTTTCTGATCCCACTCCACCGGGGGACTTCTGCTTTATGCCAAAAATGCTGTCTTTCCTCCAGTTGAATCGTTTTGTCGGTTCTGGTTCTTCGCCTACCAAATGAAATGGAGACCTCTGAACTCCGGATCTGGCCTTTCCCAATCCTGTCCCCACCCCAGGGCAGCGCTCAGTAGCAACCTCTCTTTGCAACCTATAAAGTAGGGGTATTGCTTTGCTTTCCTATGCACCCATTTGCTCGATGGGATATTAAGAAGAAGCAGCAGCCTCAGATGAGGAGATGGCCAAAGATCTATTATCTGTCCCGTTTCCTTTAGCAAGATCCCTCGTGTGAACCCCCTAGCTTAACACCACCCTTATAATATAATCAACCTAGCTAGCGGGCCTAAAAGCCCTTCTTTCTAAGCTAAGAATATTATAATTCTTAGCTCATTCTCACGGTTGGAAAAAGCCAAAGAGGAAGAAGAGCCTTACCTGCCTTCCAGCCCAACCCTGTCTTCCTCTTCACGATTCGACCCATTCATTGAGAGATGTTGGAGCTTCCTCTATGGGATAAAGGCTGTCCCCTTGTCAAGATGCCCTGGAGATTAATCCAAAGAAGAAGAAGCAGATGGGGAGCTAGACGAAGATCGATTCATTTTCCCTTGAAAAAAACCTGGACTTTCGAGCATCGAACATACCTCCTCCTATTCATAATCAAAGAATCCCATAAAACGGCTTCAAACCAACCGCGGAGCAACATACCTATAAAGAACGTCATCCGCGCCCGAAAGCCAAGCCTTCTCACTCCTAGGTCAACCCGGAAAGAACGATCCGCTTTGTACGCCCGCCCCCTCTCTCCTGACATTGCGGAAGTTCCCCTCTTGTCTGGTTTCAAGGTTGAGCTGAATCGTCGACCTCGAACCTTGGCTTTCAAGAATCCATTCTATGCCCCATCTCTCTAATGAAAAAATATATTTGACAGGCCTCCGGGTAATCTCAGTCATTGACACCTAAAGAAAGCGATTTCGAGGCCTACAACCTGCCTAGGAGCAACCGAAGCATCTCACGCGCCCAATGCAAAGTCATTATCCTGGAGTTGTCTCAGATGCTGCAGCTGCTGGATCAGGCTGCTAGATCAGAAGGATCGGACGCGTAAGAAGAAGAAGAGGGCGGATTCCATTACTGGTGGAATAATGGGTATTTCGCTATCCGTTTCGGCTAGTGTGAAATAGGGTAGCCAGTCGATATCTTAAGATATGGGCATATCAGGATATCCTCAATCGAAATATCTATTCTTTTGTCTTTTGCCATTTATTTCTTTGTATCCAAATCTCGAGTTTAAAGCATCGAACGTCCCCTTCCCTCCAGATCAGATTGAGCAGGTTTCCCCCTAATCACACTAATCACATAAGAAGAAGGATTGACAGTCTTAAGCCCAAGCTGGTGAATCTCCTCCTAAACAGAGTAACCTCCCCTCTTCGAAATCTGCTTGATGCCAAAAGCACAAGGTTTTCTAAACCAAACCACGATGCCAAACAAAAAGGCTTCTCAAAAAGGTGGGTTGAGAATATTCGTATTAGAACACAGAACGCCGACTGAACTGAGCTCGCTCGGGCAGCTGCCGATGGATAAAGTGGACGAATTGAGATTCGATTCAAATCCAATCTAGAAGAATATCTAGTGTGAGGCCTTTTTTTCGCGGTTTCGTTTCCTAAACGCTTCCACTTACGAGCTCACCAATGAGAAAATCCAGTTGTGGATGCCACTGAGTAAGCAAGCAACCTGCATTTCTTGCCGTTCACTCCGGTATTCCGCTTTCTGATTCTCCCCCGCCAAAGATAGAGTCTCCATGGTCGCGCGTTCGAGCTCACTAAGTTGGATTGCCTTCTTTCCATTCCGCAGGGATGGTGTCCGTCCCCACTCAATCCCCTATTCATATTGCCTCAAGCGTGCTTCCGTTTCCAGGTCTTTGAGTTCCCAAAGTGGGTTTGGTCTGGTCTCTCAAAGTCGTGGTTTTTGTATCGAATTGAATAATCTGCGGCGGCCTATTTCGACGTTGATAAAAGGGGTATAGAACCCCAGTAATAAGAGGTAGGATAATAGGTTCTCGTACTGTGACCTAGACCCCCAGCCTCCTACCTTCGGGACCCTCCTAGCATAGTTGAAACCTCACTCGAGCAATAAGGATATTAGAGAGCTGCTTTACCACAGGCGAATCGTGGAAAAGCGCGTGAGAGAAGGAACTACGTGAAGACTTGATCACGTAGGTTGCTTGGATTGGAAAAGAAGTCCGGGTTCAGTCAATCAACAAAAAGCCCGGTCAGAGGAAGAAGTCAATGATGGCATTGTTGATCTTATCCCTTTCCGTCCTAGAGGACATAGTCAACCTCCTACTATAGCTAATAGGAAAGGGCGGAACTGGGATCAGCACTAAGCAATCTAGGGAAAAGAAAGCTAACTACCACATACAAACTACCTAGGCCAGGAATCCCTCCTAGTCAGGTCTTCTTTCCTTTCAGTCTCTTAGTTACGAATATGAATATTCTTATAGTAAGAGTGATCAATATCAATGAAGGCTGCTTCGAGCGGGCATCAGTCCTATCCCTGGAGGGAAAGCATACTTAGCATCAGTAGAAGAAGAAAGAGGGGAGTTGGCGGATAACATTTCATTTCCTATTTTACAGGTTCAGTCATTTGCCTTAGCCAAACCTAGGAAAGAGATAGCCTCAGCTCGGCGACTAGAAGCAATATTCGAGTAGCTATCCGGTATTGGAGTCCAGAAACTACCGCATCCAGCTAGGAAACGGCGTCTTTTTCTCCTAAAGACCTTTTCCAACCGGAGAGTTGCTTCAAAAATGATCATACTTGAGGAAAGAAGGGATTTTTTGCTTCAAAATACGCGATAGACGCAATACAAGCAGTTCGCTACTTGGTTTGCTAGAGATGTTTCGATTGAGTCCCTCCCGCTATGAACCTCCTCTTAAGATCTCGACTGTACCCCATTCGGGAAGGGCTTGATTCCTCGATCAGCTTGACTCGACGATCAAAGACTTGACCAAAGATAAAGATAGAGAACGGCGTCAACTAAGAGTTTCAGGGAAGACCGGGCACTTATCCAAATTAGGAAAGTCAAGCGCTACATGAATCCGGGTTGGCGGAAGAGATGCTTGCGTCTGCTCAGCCTGATTAGTGGGAATCTAAGATTGCAATCCTCAGCAACAACCTATTCTCAGTCATTCCATAGGTTCCCAGAATCAAACTACCCCCGATCTCAACAGACATCTAATCCTACGGCGTCTCGGCCTCTTTGACTTCAGCATTCGTTGCCATTCGTGCAGCTCAACGTTCTTCGAATGATCTGATTTCTTTCTCTTTCTTTTCTCCCAAATCAACAAAAAAGGAAATCTACTACAAAGGTACCCAGGGGCGGTGACAACGCACCTTTCCTTTAGAATTCCTCCTTCCTTTCGACTGCCTCTGACTTTGGACACGGATTTCAGATTCAACTTTCACCTGGGGTTGGATCGGACGCTGCAGCCTTAGTAGGACTCTTTGTTTTCGTTCCACACTGCCATGATGAGAAGAAGGAGGGCCAGGGAAATGCCATTAAGATGAATGGTACGGAAAGGAGACTTCACCCAAGACGGTCAACCTAGGGGGGACTTAATCAAGGGATCAATCACCAGGCCTGTCACTGCTGTAAGATCAGTCCTAGCTGTTTGTCACATGTTGACGCGTATTTCATCCTCATTCTCCATGTCAGGAATCCTTATATCGGATTGATCTCTCCCCCTCTGGCGCCTGTGTTATGAGAAAGAATAGTGAAATCCGGAAAATGGCCTCAATGGGCAGACGGAAGCTCCTCTGGGATCTCCTTGGACAGTTGGCTTATCTGCCCCTAGGAACCACAGCCAAACGTTGAACAGGTTGGAATCCTGGACTTCGGACTTCGACCGGTCTTGTTTTGATGAATCGATTGGCGAGTGCGGCTTTGCCTCTAGGATCTATCAAATCAAGCAGTAGATATCCTCAGCCAGACAGGGAGACGTCGAGCATAAATGCCTTCTATAATCAACAGATGTCGTATTGGGCCGAGCTTGAATCATACCAACCACTTCCACTATGCACATGTGGCGCGCATGACACGCTTGCCACTCAAATGGAACAAGACAAAGTCATCCAGCTTTTGGCTGGACTGAAGCCGGAATACGAGCTGATCCAAGTCCAGATCCTTGCAAATGAGAACGTCGAGAAGAAGAGACAACGTCCTTCCAGTTCTACTCAATGAGGAAGCAAGACAGCTTGCGATGAAGAACCCCATGCATCACAACATTGAAGCCTCCACCCTTTTGGCTAGAGGCCATTGATCCTTTACCAATCATACAACTCAGAGTGGAAGAGGAAGGAATGGGGGCGGCCCGTTTGCTCTCATTGTGGGAAGCCAAATCATACCGTGGATCGATGTTGGGAACTTCACGGCAAACCAGATGATCTTCCCAAGTCCATGGAAAGGAAAAGGGCCGCATACGCAGCTGTAGAAAAGCCAACTATTCCACCGCTCCGTGGGGTTTCTGATAAGAAGCAAGCATCGTCTACTTTATCAAAAGTGCCGAACGAGATTCTCGAAGAATTCGCTCAATTCTACCTAGATCGACGATCCGATGTCTCTTCTTCTCAAGAGACCCACTCTGCCAATGCCGCAGGTATCTTCACACCTAAGTCAAGTAAGAACCTCCCTTAGGTTGTTGACTCGGGAGCTTGGGTCAACTGACGACTTCTCTTATCTTTCAAACGATGTTGGTTTCCCTTGCTAATGGTGAAACTTTTCCTATTCAAGGAACAGTCTAACTTCCTTCTGGTTCTCTTTCCAATGTTTTCCATGTGCCTGGGTTAGATAAAAACCTTCTTTTAGCCATTTCTTAAAATCTCAATTTGACTATGTTTCTTTCCTTCGGAATTCTTTCTTTATTGATCTAAAGACCGGTATGGCAATTGGCTCGGTACTGAACGAGAAGGAATTGACTTATTAGATACTGGTAGACGTTTTGGGCAATGCAGCTTCTACATCCGTTCCTCATCCTTCCACCTCTAAAGAAGACTTCAGTGTTTGGCACAAGCGTCTAGGAAAGCTAGGAACGAAGTACCTAACCGGGCCCAGCTTATATCGTTATTATTTTACCCGAAGGGAGAAGGAAGAGAGGCAACACTAAAGACGTTTCACCTTTACTAGACGAATGCCCTGCTTCAAAAGTCCCGCGCGCTAGCGCGCTACGGCAACAACCTGACGCGCTTCGGCCCCCTTCCAAGGGGGCCCCCGCTTGCTGCTTCAAAAGAAGGGCTAGCGCGCTACGGCTTCAAAGAAGCGCTGAAAAACGCAATACAATACTAGCGCGCGTACTCTTCTGCGCGACTCCACCGCGGCGGTTGAGATTCAATCTCAACGAGTACTTATCTTTATGAAACGACTGATACCTGTAGTCTGTCTGCCTCAGAGATTGGCAGTGCAGGGACTGTATGGATTACGTGTAAGCTAGGGGTCAGTCTAGAGATAGACTGTGCCCTAGTCGCGGAGCGCTATGAGGGGCGTGGGAGAGTTTAGAAAGTAACTCTCTCTCTCTCGGTAAGGGAGTCTTAGGCTCGGGCCGGTTAGACCCATAGGTTCAGAGTGGACGCGAGTCCTATCTTGCTTGACCGAATGGATTTCGCCTGCCCGAGTCTAATGTATCCTACTCTCCTGCGGGTTCTGGAAGAACTTATTGGATACCTTTTTAGGTGGCCTGTCGCATACTCGCGTCTACCTTCCCCTTAGGAAAGGGGGGTTAGATATCAGTGAGTGCTTTTCTATCCAGTGGGTAGTTATTCTGTGTAAAAGAACACAGTTGAGAAGAAAGAGTTTGAGCAAGGTCGCCCGCCCACTTCCACAAGCAGGTAGGAAATCCGCAGAAAGAGATATGGGGCCGTCTAATCAAAACCATTGGTAGGGAGTTTGGTAAGGACCGGTAAGCAGGAAGTGTAAGGGAGCGGAGCGACCAATTGATTAAGAATAGAATCTGTTTAGTCCCCTCGGTCAGCTCTGTAGGTAGGCTTAGGCATAGAGGGAATAATAGGATGGCCGATCTCAAGCAATTTTGTTACAATATCGATGTCGCCCCGCCACGAGTTTGAGATTATGCATAAAATTTGAGTCGTTTCCCACTTATGTGGGGAGATTCAGGGCCACAGCTTCCAACCAGTGATAGAAAGTGACCAGATCGACATGATCCTCAAGACGACGAACAACCCGTTGGCCAGTAACATCTTGATGGGAGAATATTGGGACTTCGAGTCTTTAATTAAGAGGGGAAAGATCATTGAATATTTCATGAAAGTGGCCCTGCAAGCAAAGAAGCTGCTATTCCTCTCCTGGCCGAAGCGCCTTCCGAGGGTTAGGATCAAGGGCTGCCCAATCCGATGAAGAGTGGAACAGAAACAAGAAAAACCACAGGCACGGTTGGGCCTGCAATGAAATTTGCGCTATTTCCCCGGCCCCTCGACGGACGGTTTCATCTCAATCTCCATCGCCTGTGCTGTGCAGCAACAGCAGCCTCAGCAACAGCATAAAGAAGGACTTCCTATAGTTATGGGAACAACAATGGGAGCAGCTGCGATCAGAGGCCAACCAGACAGTTGACGCCTCTAAGCCTCCCATTGAGCCTGATTCTCCCCATGTTGGTTGCTCAAGCAAGGCGTCAGTTCAACTTCTTCCTAACTTTGCCAGACCCTCTTCCTCCAAGGTGGAACCTGAATGTATATTGTCAATTCCATCAAAATGGGGGACGTGTCGGAATTTGAAAAACAAAATTCAAGATCTTATAGATGAAGGAAAAATCGCTATAGAGGAAGAAGCCGCCCCTGCAGCGGGGAATGCTGCGAATCCCAATGAGAGAATGGGAGTCTTTAAGGATCCACTCCCGAATCATCCCCTGTTACATGCCACATAAGTATCGGATTTTCCAGCTCCATCTATCCATCAGACGATGTTTGAAGTCGTCCGCCTGCCCACAGAATATGTTATCGATAGCGTGCCCTCTTCCGAAGATCCGTCTCAATGGATTGTGCCCAACCCAGCCATTGTAGTGCCCCGAAGAGAAGAGGTTCAGCTAAAATCAAAGGCAATGGGACCAATGATGAGCCATCGACGGCTATGGAGACTCGAGTAGTCGCAGCCATCACCCTGAAGAGTCCACGGCCTGTGATGACCCTCACGCGGCCCAAAGACCTTACGGCAGCGCAATTAGCAGCAGAGCCTCGCTCTAACCCCTCTATCAATGATGTGACCCGTTCTGGGCGCATTTATCAACCCGCGCAGCTTAGAGGGCCCGTCGCCGTTGCGCCAGAGATTCCTCCGCCTGCAAGACGAGCCGAAGTAGCCGAGTCATATGATGTGGCTCAACATTTGAAGAGGATTCCAGCCGAGATTCGATCTATTACAAACCTCGCCGCAAATTTCATAGAGATGCATTTTCGAAAGTCCTGCCCCATGTCTCGTCAAGCACCCCAATTTTTACCTGCAAGCAATCATAGGGTTAGTAACAGCGCCGCAACCAATAACATTTACACATTTCCATCTGGAATCAAAATTCCACATGTGGAGCCCCTATACATCACGGTTTATAAGGATGGATTTGAGATCCACAAAGTGGTGCTTGCTGATCGACAATAGGGCTGGGTTGAACGGCGTCTTCTAAAATACTTATGGTTTAGCGGCCGGAGGGGAGTTGTCAACTCCACGGAAGCCAGCAGGACATCACGACACGTGATACCTCCCGACGATCCAGCTATAGAAAGCTACTGACTTACCGACCGGTCTTATTGGTCGATGAATCAGCCTCCGATAAGTCCCATGTCAGAGACACTCCATAAAGCTCGCAACTACGACGCATTAGGATGTCTATTGGCGATAGGACCCGGTTCTTGGAGCTGTACGTCAAGCTTTTACAGCAATTGTTTGGTACTATAGAAGAAACACACCTCAACCACATGGATCAAAGTGCGTTAAGTATCTCTAATTCCCCCTCGACGATGAGACTCTCCGACGGCCTAGGATAATCATCACTTGAGGAACTTAACTATCAGACCCTTGGGAACGAAACCAGAGAAAACCCCGGTCCCAACTCCGAAGGGAGTGAAGATCCACAATTAGGTTTCTCCAATACACAAAACAGTGTGATGGTTTCAAAGAGTTCGACATTAATCTCCCTCATGTAAGTACCCTTTCAATCGTCACAAGGTACCTACTAAAAGAAGGTTAAGTCCGAAAGTCATAATGACTATCCTCCGGATACGGACAAAGCCGCACACAGAAGACCCCTTTTAAACCCGACCACCTAACCTAAGGTGATAGGAACAAAGGAACATGACAATGTGTCACTCCCCAGTCTACCAACTCAAAGTGGTCCTGGAAGCCACCCTACTACTACCAGTGACGATAAGGTCATCGGCAGTAGCATAGGCCTCACAGCGACAGCCGGGTAAACCCGTTCCGCAGCCATCCACACTACATAGTAATGTGACTAAAGGTCAAGAGGAATAGTACCCAACCCAAGGGCCAGTGATGGGAGAAACCCAAAAAGGTTTATCTCCTATCTGGTGTCAACACTGAAAATAGTACAATTCTCATGCTAGGTAATAACCGAAACTCTGGGGGACCTTAAGGAGTGCGACTAGGTAATCGTCAACAAAATCAACAACCACCATAATGTCGCACTCTATAATAGGTGAGAACTATGTTACGGTTACGAAAACCATTTTTTGGGGGACTAAGGCCCCTTTTAATTGAATTACCACTACCAGCGAGCCGGCAACTGCCGACACACCAATCGTGGTACGGTCTTAGCAACCATTGGTTTACATAGTACCAATAGTAAGAGACACCCTTATCCTCCTTCATCTTCTACCATACCGACCCTATACAGAGTCAGATTCTCAGTGTAGGTGGTACAGTTTTCATGTTAAAGGGATGCGGCCCCTTTAACAATTAACAGTACCTGAGAAAATGAATATTCAATCTGGAAGGCCATTGGTATAAACCTCTCAAACTTACCCTACTTAGTAAGGATTCTCATATCGGTAACCAAATCCTCCCAGGAAGAGTGGCAAGCCAAAAGAAGGTCAGACTAAGAAAATCTAACCTGATCATTAACTGATCTACCCTACTCATCTCCGCGCTATTGTACTTTGTTATAATGCAAAGAGACAAAGCAGGCCTGACCTGGTAAGTGTAATTGGGTATCGAATACTCGATATCCATTTACACAACCTTTTTGGCAAATAGGTATCCACTGATCGCGAGGTCGCTGGAGTCACCGCCAAAGACATCCGCGGTAGCATAAGCCGCCACGGAATGTCTGGGAACTTTCAAAACAAAAGGTCCCCCGCCATGAGACTAAAGTAGCACTATAAAATAACGCTAATTTAGTCCCAACTCTCCTAGTTGCACGACTATACAGTCGGCAAGGGATGGCGCGTCGGGTTCAGGTGCGCTAAAATACGTCATGGTTTGGTGGCTACCGCGGCCGAGTTGTCAGCTCAACCGGGGCCCAAATAAGCTCGCTCATTAAAGAATTTATGATTCAACCAAAGATTATTGACTGCCCACCCTTATTATTGATAAGACAGCCAACCGGGCCCGAAGGAATCATAAATCTCAAACTACCGCAGAGCGGTGGCGAGAGAAAACAGAGAACACTATGGAGGCAAGTTCCGACGGTCCCTATCTTCACCATCGATCTTGCCTGATCCTTGGGGTCCCTCGGGGGGCCCCCCCTTGGGGGTATACCGTCGACCAACGAACTCCATTATCAGGCCTCCTCTTCGAGATTTGCACCTCTAAAGGAGGTAATGGAGATCCGCAACCAGGTCTGTCAAACCCTACTAAAGTAGTCTTTCTATCTACTTCAGTAGAGGCCCTACGGCGCCATAGTCGCAAGATTCTTGGTCAAACCGCTGGGAGACACTCCAAATCCTTAAAGGGGACCGGGTGTCTGAAGACCTTCAAAAAGTCTTCCGCCATGGCCAGTTTGCACCGGATTTATCCCCAACTCTCCTAGTCGCAGGGTCACAAGGACCCGCGAGGGATGGCGCGTCGGCAGGCCAAGCGGTATCTGACCCTCCTGAGAGCCCCTGATAGGACTGCCTTCAGGTCCAAATACCCGAGGTCAATGTCCGGCCGTTGGATTTCTCCGCGCCCGAACAACGCCTTTGGTACACACAACACCCAGACAAGGCGGTAGAGAGAATAGAATGACTACCCCGGTGTATACGGAGTATCTAAGAGAACAGATTATCGGTATCACTATCACTACCTTATCTGAAGATACTTCAACGGGAATGGTATCCCGAATCAACTACCCTTAAACGCTCATGGTGTGCGGTGCCACCCACCCCCGAACTGAATCCCATTTTCTATTCCGACCCGGCGTCCCTCCCCGACTCAACCTCGCGGCGGGACAGATATATACGTGAGGAAAAGCCTACCCAACCGGAGGGACCCTTCGGGCGAAGCCCCCGGAGGAGATCGAAGAGATAGTAGCAGAGCATTGGAAAAGCGGAATCAAACCGGCGGACAAAAAATCTACCCAAGCGGAGGAACCAGGATTGGGGAGTGGCCCCGAGTTTGCTTTGGAATGAAACCCAACCCCTCGGGTTCGCCGGTCAAATCCCATGATCCTTTGACGGAAGGGGTTATCTCATCGGTGATGATGATGGAGCCACTTCCTCAAGGCGGATCTTCTGCGGAGGCATCTCCCGGCACTCAGTACGAATCGAACCATTGATCGAACATCGACGTCTTTGGCGGGTGGCGCAGAACCTTAGGGAATCGGACCCAGGGAGTGAGGTTTACCTCGCTCGGATAAGCAGGACCAGCACCCTTTCCCTCCAATACTATAAGCTTGTTTATTGGCGGTGTCCCAGTTTTTCCATTCCAGCTCCTTCTGTATTCATCATCGTATTATCTACGTCAATTCTTGGTCCGCGATTCAAAGAGCTACTACATCTTGACTATTGATAGATTGATAGATGGACGGGACAGGCATTTGACTGACGTTAATTCCATCCAGAGACTGGGACCGACCAAGCAGTGTAGGTGCATGCGCCAGGTTTTGTCACTACGGAGGTCGAGAGAGAAAATCTCTATCTATGAATAGCTCGACCCTTGTCTATCGAATGAAATTCAAAGCCTACTCTTGCATCTTCCATTCTCTCTCTCGAAATCAAATCAATCTTCGTCTAGCTAAGGGTAAGGGCCGTCAACATGGAACGGAGCGACAACATGTTCAGGCAACATGGAAGGCGTTAGTGATCTCTTTCTTTCAAGCCAAGGCCGGCCGGGAAAGGGAGATACACAACTCAGCTACTAGTCCAAAAGCCCTACAGACTAACCAACTATTCGCACCCCCTAATCCCCGGCGGGGGAACCAGACAAGACAACAACAAACACCTAAACAGCTAACCGTTACCGTTCCGATCGGGCAGAACAACAAGACAAGACTCAAGCTCCTACTGTCGTTTCGCCCCCTATTACGTATGCCCGCAGGCCCCCTCTTGATAAAGGCAAAATTTGGATGCCTCTTGCTTAACCTTCAACTTGCCCAGCTCACAAAATGCCTCTGAAAGAATGGCAATTGACGGATTCGAGTTCGCTTCGAGCGGATACATCCCAAACCCTCCCAAGGCATCCAAAACAAAGCGTGTCAGCCAAATCAAATCCTGGCTGGTAACCAATCCAATCCTCCGAAGCACCAGGAAGCCCTACAGCGAGTGAAGATGACACAGAAGCCGGTTTTCACGTCCCTCATGGTATGGTATGATCAATGCTCTCCGAAGTGGGCCTCATCGAAGTCCACCCATTGACCTCTCCTACTCCAATGACAGGCCTCTGAAGGAAAGCTTCGACGGCAAGTCCATCTATGTCTGGGATATCGACGGCAAGAATCGAGAGCCGTACCCTCGCTCTCATGACTACCGCCACCAACGCCTATATATTGGTTGGCATGACCCAACTCCATGCCTATGAACTTTTGCATAAAATAAAGGATTCGTCGGTTCACTACTCGGATGGTGGGAAGTCGTCCCTGATTCTGCAGGCCATGCAGATGACATACGCAATCGACCCCAACGGAGCCCCAACACTGGACAACTACGGCAACCGCTTTTATCAAATCTGCCTCCACACTGATCGCCACCATCAGGATACACTTCTGCGGACCCTACGAGGATCGCGAGTGGTGCCACCGCCAGGCGCTCCTCAACCTCCGGATAAGCTCCCTAACAGACTCAAAGTTGTACAGGGACACCTTTTGCGCAAGGATATACCATCTGAGCGACTGTCTTTCTGCCATTTGGAAAGAAAAATGCATCTCCGGTCTACCAAGGGGATTTGCGAACAAAGCCCGGTCTGAACTCCACGACATGGACCTTGCAAATTAACTGACAGCTATGACTCCTAACAGCAAGTTATTACTTCGGGGGCAATCGACCGAATGATTTCAGACTACTGCGCTGACAAACGAGACCAAGAAAACGAACAAAGATACTGTCGTCTGGGAGAAGGAGGAATCTGCGAACAGCTTGGGTTCCCCGCAGAGATCAAAAGGAAGCCCAAGCCGAAGCCTCGACCCCAGCCCTGATTTTCGACCCGAAGACCCCCTCCCCGGGCGTATTCCTCACGCCGACCTAAGGAAAGAAGGACTGGCAACAACAAGTGTTTTAGGTGTGGCAAACCCTTTGCAAACGACTGCAAAAAGACCATCAAGGCCGCCTTCAGGACCGAGGAAGATGATGCGGATTACGAGCCAACAGACTGTAACTGCTCAGGTCTAGCCTTCCTTTGCACTGTCCGGCGGAATCAGAATCCGAATCTGACCAACCAGGGATCATCGCTATGGCCTCACTCGCATCCTTTCCCTCTGAAAGGTCGACCAGGAGGCAACGCAAGCCGCCTGACCCGGCGAACTTCACTTCAATGAAGGAAGTCGAAGATCTAGTACGAAAACAAGCTCGTACTTCACAACCTGCCACTATCAGCCAGCTTGACGAAGCAGTAAGATCCGTCCGAGTCCTAGAATTACAGAGGCGCATCGAGCACCTTGAAAAGGGAAAGACGGTTGTCCAAGATGATACTGATGCGTCGGACTGTGACTCCGATTATCCACATTTCATCAGTATGATTTCCCGCAAGCATAAAGACTGGGTAATCCCGGTCACCATCCAAATCGAGGAAGCTCAGATTCCGATCCATGCTTTCATCGACTCAGGCGCCGATTTCAACTGCATCAAGCCACACTTGGTGCCTATACACAAAAGAGTCCCGTACGGAAGGAACGGCGTAGCCGTAGATGGCTCGATGTCTCAGAACAAATCAGGAATGTAATCGTACGCACCGGCGACGCGGCAGAACTTCGTCCTTTTTTCTGATATTTATTTGACATACTCCTCGGCCAGCCATTCTTGCGTGCCGTCCTACAACGTCACCAGAGATGGCATCTCCGGAACGCTTAACAGAACGAGAGTCCACCTCAAGTTCATACGACCCGGACAGGCCAGGTGCACCATAGCGCCAAAACTCCAGGTGGCTACCATCCAGTTTGGGACACTGGATGCCCTCAGTGTCACTTATGACACCGACTCCGAAAAAATGACTCACATCGGAGCTGCACATCCAAAAAGAATCGTGGTCCCTCCGTTCACATATACTCCTGACGCTCATCAAGAAGGAGATTAGATTCAACTCTATGCCAGGGGACGCCCTACCCACAGGATCAAGGCCTTCTCCTACATAGATGACTCCCAGATCCCTGTTATCCCTACAGGATGGGGTGATGACGACGATCTCTCCATTGGGAGGATCAGCATGGTCCGATATCTCCCCGGAGAGAAAGTAAGGAATGTCTCTCCGGACTCCTGGAATCTGATATTGTCCCAGGGAATGCCTGGCAAACTGCGGATCGCCTCTTAGGACCTGGAAGGTTGGACAGTGAGACCAGCAAGATCAGCTGGCAAAAGGCGCACCAAATCCTCGATGCTACAGACGGTGCTCACCTCAAACATCATTTCCATTCTGATGGTCATTATTATCACTCCGTTATTCTTATGAAAAGAATGGATTCATGGGCAGCAACGCACAAGCGTTGAATCAATGACTGAACACCGGACTTTCCGAGGGACCACCTGCAACTATCTCGAGTACAAGGCGGCCTTCTTTGAAGCATTCAACATACAGAACCCAAAGCATACACACACATGGTTCGTATTACTGGGAAAATCTTTCAGTCCAATCGATGCCCCCACTTGGTTCTACGAAAAAAGGTGGCCACATTTCGGAATCCCGATGGACGTCCATCACGCTACAAGCGCAACTCACTTAAAGGCCAGAGATGTTCGCCATTCTGATCAACCCAAGATTCTTAAGTACTTATGGCGGAATCGCCTGCCATGGATCGTTAAGTGGGAATATCAGGTTCACAACAATGAGGACGACGGGTGGCCCTGCCTTATCCGACAGTATGACTCGCGTTGGTACAACCCCCCTCCCCCCCAGACAGATGAAGAATCACAGAGAGAATAGTCCATGGAATAGTTCATGGAGTGGAGACAGAATGCCCCTCGCGTAAAAGAATTCATGAACGAGGAAACTTGTCCGGACTACAGCGAAGACTTCGATGTAACATGGACATCAGAAATGGAGCATGCGCGTGATGGCTCCGAGTGGGAATTCTCTTCCAACACCTAATCTTCCCCAAGGAACTCTGACTGGGTTAGGCCCCGACGGCAGATAATACGGTCCACTCGGCTGACTCGACTCGCTCGCAGCCTCACAGCCTCCACGTCATCAGGCTGGACCAATCAAATTCACCAGGCACGAAATCTATGTCTGATTCCTATGAATCCAATTTCTATTCTATTTATTAGTGATCTACCTTTGGAGTGAGATGATGATCGAATATTTGACAGAAGGCATAGAGTGGGATGGAAGAAGTGGAACAAAAGGAGAAGAAATGGCAGTAAGATCATTCATTTAGTCTTCTGTGTCCGGGCAGGGGAAGGGGAGGCGAGCGGGCAGCCGCTGAAATACAACATGGTCCGGCCAGTACAGCGCAGGCGCTGCAGATCATCACATAAATTCGTGACTAGGCAGATGGGACTACGCCTTAGCCTTACCTTAGCGCTAACTAGCCTTTTTTATCCGACTGCCGAAGGGGAAAGATGGAATGATATGCCGGTTGGACCATGCCCTGAAGAAGGAGTCGCCGGTGGATAAAGAGATGTTGAGCCATCCACCGAGGAGTATTGAATCGACTAATCCCTAAACCGGATTGGGTAGCCCGCCAGCATAAGATAAGACGATGGATACCGCCTCAGAAGAGAAAGACCATCCCTAGTAGTCGAGTGCTCATTTCCCGCGGATTCGGAAGCGAATAAACCAGAACCGGTCGGCCCTCCCTCCCCGATCCAGCAGTGGAAGAAATGGATTCCCTCGCTTCTGAAGATGGACAGAACGATCCACTAGCGGATGTCGTACCACCCCTTTCATCCATCCGACGAGTCCATTATCGATCCGAAGTATCTTTGATCCGGCAGGTAGAGAAGTTAGTAGAATCGTTTACTCACCACTACTTGGGAGAGGGACAAGACCGGATAGTCTATAGTGTCCGGGGTCAGGCAAACACGCTACGCTATGCTCGGGCTTCTGTAAAGGGATTCGCTATGCTCCGCTAACAAACAATAGAAAAGTAAGGAGGGGGAAAGGACATAGTCTCCGTTGACGAACACTCACTCCTGCTGTTCACTCGAAATACGCTCGGGGTTCTGTGCAAACTGCCTTTAAGTTTATTAGGTGTCTCGCTATATCGGTTTATCCGCGGAAAGAAATCCTTGTTTTTTGCCCCACCGGCTGTTCCACTATTTACAACCGATTCTTTTCAGCATCAGCAGGTTACTCTTCCTACAGAATCCTTACCACAGCAAAATCCTAAACCCACCGAGATCTCAAAGCCTTCCCATTCGGAATCCTCCCAACCGGCAACTGAATCAATCTCTACAGAAACTGAATCCCACTCCAATTGGAATTCCTCTCATGCAAATCTTAACGAAAAGTGTTCGGCTGACCCCTTTCCAGATTTTTTCGGAGTCAAGACCCAGCCCACTGGCCCATCGGACCAACATATCCAGCCCACTGAAAAAAGGCCTGTGGACCAAGTCCACCCTCAGCATAGCCTAAATCCCTCGATCTCATCCTCTGAGAGTCTTCCAACTAACCCATCTATATCTTCTTCAAATACTCCCAAACCCGCAAACTCCGCTTCTACCCAGATGGATTCCTCAGCTAAGGCAATTCAAAGTGCTGCTACTGGACCTTCGGCCAAATCTTCTGATCAGCCTACCGAACAACCTACGGATTCTACCAAACAGAAGAAAAGGCATTAAGGCCCCCTGAAAAATACAAGAAAGAGGATCTCTAAGGATACTGCCTCTGCAGATAATGTACCCACCTCCAAATCTTCCAATGACAAGCATCATTAGCTGGAATGTAAGGGGCCTCAATCACAGGAACAAGAAGGCCGCAGTGCGAAAAAGAGTCAAGGATTATAACGCCGGCATAATTTATCTCATTGAAACTCGAATTAACGAGTCCAAAGCCTCCCAAGTGCTCAATGCCATTAACTGATCTTGGACCTGTATAACTGAGGAGCATTCTTTTGGCCGCATATGGATAATTTGCAATTCACAGGTCTTTAAGATAGACAAAATCAGTGCTACTGATCAGACTATACATTGCGAAGTCACTCGAATAGGATATCTTTTCTCATTTGCTCTTACTGCTGTGTATGGATCCAACATTGCCTCGGACCGAGCCATCTTATGGAATTCTTTATGCACCATCTCCTCATCCATTACAAAGCCATGGTTAGTCTGTGGTGACTTCAACTGCGTGCGACATCCTTCGGAAAAGGTTGGAGGGTTCCTGAACGTATTCTCAAACCATTTAATGCCTGTATTGATACCTGCCTTCTCACAGACATTCGAGCTACAGCTTCTTTCCTGGAGCAAGAAAGATTCTGGCCCACGAATAATAATGTGTAGACTTGATCGTAATTCCTTTTGGAAAAATCTCTTTCCCCAGGTTTCCTATCTTCCCCTATCTATTTCGGACAATTCACCCCTTCTTATATCTTAAAATTCTTATATCTTTAAAAGATAAGGCTCCCAAAGGTCCTAAACCATTCAAATCCGTTTCCTTGTGGAACTCTCAACCGGGCTTCAAAGAAGTGGTTTCTTCTTCCTGGAATTCCTACATCCAAGGCAATCCCATGTTTCATGTTCAGCAGAAACGGAAAATGACAAAATAAAACATAAGGAATAAGGAAATGGAATGCTGAGAGGTTCGGGTCTATACACAATCGCAAAGAGCTTGCCGACTCCATGACATACAGAAAAGAATCCAGGCTTCTCCTATGGATCGTTCACTTGCGGCTGATGAACTTAAAGCTACCAAAGATCTCAATCAGGAACTCATCATAGAAGAGGACTTATATCAGAAGAAATCGAGAGTCCAATGGTTAAATAATGGTGATAGAAAGACCCCTTTTTTTGACTCTTCGATCTCCTCGAGGATTGCAAACAATTTTGGAAGCCTCTGGGAATCTTGTTGGAGATCCTCATCAAAGGGGGCCTTGGCAGTGGACTATTTGAAGTGGAAGGCTATTTTCACCCCATCCAGTAGCCATCCGATCCCTTCATTGCCTCTCAGAAAGACACTTTCGGCCGACCAAGCAAGGCTTCTTTCTAGACCGATGACAAGAGAGGAAATCCAGCAGGTCATCTTCCATTCTCCGACCAATAAAGCTCCTGGACCGGACCTACCGAATTCTTCAAAGCACATTGGGACACCATTGAGGAAGATGTTATCAATGCGGTAAGCAATTGGTTTTTGAAAAACAAACTCCTTAGATCCCAACCTTCATCAAGCTCATTCCTAAAGAACCCGGGGCTAATTCATTCGATAAATTGAGACCTATCGCTCTATGCAATTTCTTGTATAAAGTGATAACGAAGATCTTATCGGCCCTAGTGCTTCCTTTTTTGGTTGGAAATAATCAATCGGCTTTCGTTAAAGGGAGGAAAATGACGGATAACATTCTACTTGCTCACGAACTAGTAATTACTTTCAACTCTAAGCATGGGCCGAATGCTTTCTGTGCTAAAATGGATCTAAGGAATTGATAGAGTACGTTGGGATTTGGTTTTGGAAATTATCAAACAGATGGGGTTTGATGAGACTTGGATTGCATTGATTAAAGAATGCATCACAACCCCTTCCTTTTCAATCCTTATTAATGGCACACCTTATGGATACTTTCAATCCAAAAAAACTTAAGACAAGGAGATCCTATTTCACCCTTGCTTTTTACCCTTGTTATGGAAGCATTCTCATGCCTTCTTGAACATGAACTTAACTCCAATCACATTACTGTTGATCTCTTTCCTGGCTTGCCCCCGATATCTCATCTTATCTTTGCCGACGACCTTATCATCTTTTCTAAAGAAGATCCCCTTTCGGCCAAAATCATCCGAGACACCCTGGAAAAATTCCATGAATTTTCGGGTCTCCAAGTGAATGACCATAAAAGTGCAGCCATTTTTAGCCAGTCGTGTACCCAAAATGGAGTCATTTGTTTTGTAATGTGCTCAACTTTGATGAACTTCCCATCCGTTACCTTGGAGTTCCCCTTTTTGCTTCCCGAATGACCTACTCTTATTGCCGCCCACTTATTGATCCAATTCTCCAACGGCTTGAAAGTTGGAAGCCTCTCTTACGCGGGTAGAATCGAGCTCATCAAATAGGTTCTAAATAGTTACCATATCTTTTGGTCCGGAGCTTTTTCCCTCCCCAAGAAAATCCTAAAGGAGATCGAGACCATCTTTTGTAGATTTCTTTGGCCCTAGCCCCTTCAATGCATCCCATAGCTTGGAAAGAGATTTGCAAACCTCTTGATGAAGGAGGAATTGGAATCCGGCGGCTCAAAGATTGGAATGAAGCTTCAATGTGCAAATGCTTTTGGAAGAGAGAAGATTCAAAAAGTGTATAATCCTCTTGGATTATGGCTCGATATGTACCGAATGGAGATATATGGTTAGGCACTCCTAAAAAGATTCTTCGTGGTCTTGGAAAGGGATTATGAGAGTTCGCGATACTATACTCTCTAATTCCATGGTTCTTCTCGGAGATGGCACTAAGACAAAATGATGGAAGGATCCGTGGCGGCAGCACATTGTTGAAAAGAATTGGGCGTTGAGTCATATTGCACTCTGACTTAGATGAAAACCGCCTTGTTGCAGATCTTTGGAATGATGGACATTGGACTCTCCCTGAACCATCGACTCTAAGGCTTAAAGAAGCATGGGATTTGGTTGCTTCAGACCCCAACTTCCTCCAGGGAAGATCGTCTGATCTGGAAACCTACTTCTAAAGGGAATTTCACCACTCGCACGGCCTGGGATATCATCCGAACTGTAGACAGTGCTGTTCCATGGGCTGACTTCCTTTGGCATGCTCGTTCGATCCCCAGACACTCCTTTATTGCTTGGCTGGCTGTCAAAGGCAAACTTCTCACGATGGAAAATCTCTGCAAGAGAGGTTTCATGAGCCCATCTCGATGTGTCCTCTGTTGGGCTGATTCAGAAACGAATGACCATCTCTTCTGCAGCTATTCGTTATGGATTTAAAAATCTATATTATAAAGAAGGGGACTCACGAATTCGAATATTGGAAACATTATTCACGAACTTGATGCTTGCGCCTCCAAGTGCTCCAGGAAATCTCAAGTTTCGTCCTTAATCAAGCTCTCCTTTGCAGCAGCAGTTTCACATATTTGGAAGGAGAGAAACCTTCGGATTTTCGAAGCTCCTTCTAATCACAAGAAAAGAGTGCTTCTCAACATTGTGTCTGATGTAATCATTCGTATGGAAGGCTCCGATAGCCTTGATGATCTGCTTGAGGGAATTTGCTGTAAAAATCCTTGCCGAGGCATCATCGTCGTGATCAAGACTCTTCTGCTCGCTGGGTTGCTCCTCCACAAGGCTTTTTTAAGCTAAATACCTGCAATTGGGTCTTCTACATCCGCTTTTAGTGCCTTATTCAGAGACCACAATGGACGCTTCATCTCTTCCATGCATTCCCCATCATCATCTATAGATTCGCTTGAATTGAACTTGAGCGCCATTAAGCATGGCCTTGAAGAAGCAGCTGCAATGTCACAATTGAATCATTGACTGTACTTCATCCTTGACCACGGATTTCCTAACAGATCCCACTGTCACAAAGCCTTGGCGTTTGACTCAGCTGATCCAACAGATTGATGAACTGAGGAGAGGATTTGCTCATTGCACCATCAACACCATCAGGAGGAATGCGAATAAGCCTGCCTTATTCCTTGCGTCAGCTGGTCTAGATGCCTCAACTGTTATCAGGTGGTCGGATTGCTCTTGTATAGGTCAAGATTTGGACATTCTTTTGACAGAAGATATGTGTGCATTGTCAACAATTTTGTGCTTCTCTTAATAAAAGGGAGGCCACTTAATTCTCGAAAAAGAAAACAAAAAATACCATCACCTTTAGAAAATCATAGGAAAGAATATGTAAAGTGCTAGTTAGAAACCCCTGCAGAGGAATCAAATCCAACCAATGATCAAATAGTTCAACATCTCAATTCAAGCAATACTGTAATCCACATAGAGTAATAGGAACTGCAAGGTGCACAATCAACTAACTTTGCTTCACCGCAAAAACACTAGAGAAGCAATCACTAAAAGAATAGAACAAGAATAGATCCTTTTGATTTAGATCTGAATTTTTATTAACGAAGATAGCAATATGGCAGTTGTCCCTCCTCTTGGCTATATATAAAGACCCCAATTTACCTACATTCTAATAAATCAAGTCTTTACTTGAAAAGACACTCTATCCGGATAAATGAAACTTGCATTCGTAATTCACTCTATTAAGACCCCATTACCTAAGCACTTCAAAATCTCCCTGCCTCAAAACCCCAAAAAATAAATCTTGGATTTGGATTTAGACCTAAATTCACTATCCTATAATCTAATCCAATCTTCTTTAGACTTTCTAATTGAGATTTGGTTGTTCCATCTTTATTATCTTTTTTGGGAGGGGTTTTCAGAGATCATGAAATATAATACATGTTGTGCGATCTCAGGGATCAATCAACCTGCATTCCTTGACTTTGACTGCCTTAGGAACCGAAAGGCCAGGCCGAACGGAAGGAACAGTTTGACATATGCAAACGTTAGACTTGCAGCATGCCACCAACAGGTTATACTAACATGAACTTTGACTTGGAGTTAGTGTTCAGTAGAAGTGCATGCCGGAGTGGTTCACCGGGAACAACAAAGAATTGTCCGTTTCAAAGACAGTAGTCAATTACCTTCCGAGGGGTAGGTGCGGACAAGATCCGACAGAGAGTTAGTGAGCCAGTTGGGATCCTTGGCAGAATGATCACTCTAACTCTGGTGGGCTACGGATAGGTTCAGTCAACTTGGGTTAGGTTACCTTACCATAAGGTGGGGAAAGCAGACTGAAACAAGATAAAGATGAAAGCCAGTTCGAAAGGTTTTCTTGATCGCAAGGCAATGAACACCGCCTATCACTTTTTCCGGGCTATTTGAAGCCTCTATACACAGATGTCTAGGTACAAAAAGAACACGGTTTCCTAGGAAAAGACGGACCTGAAATACACATGTCGAACAGACAGGCTACCCAAGCGAGGTAGAGAAAGGTCTCCGTTCCCCAGCGCTCATGCGTGACACAAGGGGCCCTGGACATCGTAAGCGTAAACGAGCACAACTCGTGATTCAGAAGGCCGATGAGGACAAAAACCTTAGAGGGACTAAGTTGCCAAGCGCAAACCATCAAGAAGAAGCTCCGGATTCCCCCAGCCAACCTAGGGAATCCAGAGTCCGATTAGCACTGATGTGGAGCGAGACCACCATCTTTACCCGATGTAGCTCGAGTACATTCCGATGAGCTTAGGGAGATGACCGAGTTTAGCCAATGATGGATTTCGCGCCACGACGGAATGGATCGAGGAACTAAGGACGTTTCCAATACCGACAGCAGCTCCCGCTGAAGCAATTGTAGCTGCTCCGGCACCTATTGATTTAGCTCCTTCTAACATCTCGAAAGTGCAGTTTCTGAAATCTCGCTTTTTTGCTTTGATTTAAGACTTTTATATTGTATTTATATTATATAATATATATATTCTGAATAATAACCAATATATATTATAAAGATTGATTATAAAGATTGATGAGATTCTTTCTCATTTCTTTTCAATCCACTTCAAGGATTCCTCTTCCCCTCCTGAATCCTCAACTGACATTCAACAAATTGGAATATAGAACAAGTCTCATATGTATCTTGATGTAATTATGTATATCATATATCATGCCATTCACTACCTCCTTTTACAAATCACTTTTTCTTTCCCTTTCCATCCTGGGTCGTTTCTCTGCTTCTCCTCTTCCCCCATCAGTCTTAGTCGCTCGCTTAATTGCTTCTGTTCCTCTTGCTCCAAAAATCTGGATCGCTTCATTCTTAGCTGCTCCCGCTC